GACGATTCCACATATCGAGGTCGGAATGGGATCGGGTGTTTTCACGTCTCGCTCATACAGAAGAGTACTAGCGCTAGCTAAAGTACTCCCTCCCACTTCCCTCCGAGTCAGATTTTTTCTGGAATTGTTGTCAAGTGAAAATGGTGCATTGTTGGAACTATTTGAACACGACGTTTCCTGGGGAGTCGGCATCCATTATGTAGAAGTTGGGTCACATCGTGGATGTACATAATTTGAGATTGATCCCCTACTCCTTCACTTCGCTTACACTCAGCAAAGGTAGTTCCTTCTCTCCAGCTCAAGATCACTGCTTTCTTTTTCCTGAAATAAGTAGATCCTTTCACTTTAATTACAACCGACTTCATCCCCTGATTTATGTCGGATCGCCCGACATGTTCTGCAGTTGCTTCAGCAGCATACCGAGAAAGACGAGACCCCCCTTTTCTTCCCTCCAAACAACCAGCGGAGGCCCCAGTTTTTCTTTATTCCCCCTTGCATCCGTCACGGTAACAAAGTTCGTTGTGGATCGGTGGTAAATGGACAAAATCTATGTTTTTCCGTGAACATTGCTCATCTTCCTCCGGGATGCTCTGTACGAAGTTCATGGATTTGAAACTCCTGCCCGCCCCCCGATTTAGTCCTTTTTGCTCTACGCGCTCGGCCGTTGTTTTTTCCTGGGGGTGAAGTGTTGAGAAACCACTTGCTCTTCGTAGCGCTCTCACTCATCAGTCGCTTCTGACATTCATTCCATTTTTTTTTTTGTTGCTTTTCTTCGTTACTTGACTGAGCGTAGCGGGCTCCGCGCCCTGGCTTCTAATGAAACCACCTATGATTTTTTTCCTATCTTGGCGGTTAGATTAGATGAGATGGCTTCTTTGTTCTGTTATAAACTCATCTACTGCTCATTCGGTTCTCAAATAATTGAATAATTAAGTATTCAACCACTCTTGGCCGAGCTCGCACTGTCTAAGTGCTAGCCCAACCCTTTTTGAAATTCCTATCCAGTATGGAGCCACTACCCCCGTCGATTTGATAATCAATGGAGTCTCTAATCATCACGCTTAGTCATCGAGTCATAACGCTTCTCTCTTTTCGTCACCCTAGCTCGTTCTTCGATTTTGAGATCTGTAGATTCGTAGAACAGAAGAAGAGTACGCGCGCTAGCGCAAAACGCAGCCAGCTTCGACAAGTACGATTTTATTAACGCTGGGGCGCGCTAGTACTTAGTTGCTTTGGAAAAAAAACCCACCACTACGGAAACTATATTGCCTACGCTTGCTGCTCGGCGGTGGTTTGCTTTCTTCGGTAAGGCGGCTTCTCGGACCACCATGGAGATCTGGCCCAGTAGTTAGCCTTCAAGAAGCACTGGTTCCCAAAAACGACTGACGGTTGCTTATCCGGGCCAGAGCGTACCATTTTTTGATCTATAAGCTTCAGTGGTGCGAAGCGGCTTTGCCCCGGGGAGCGAAGCCCACGGAGCGGTATAACACTATTTCGCTATTGAAAACTCTCAGCCTCTTCGCTAAGCAGCTGCCAAGCTGCTCTCCGTCCCAGATGCTCCGCTCCATGTTCGATTGATGAGCCAGCCCTCTACTATGGATTGTTGGTCCGCAGCCCCGCTCTATAGAATGAATAAGGAGAGGCCGGTCTATCGATGACCGAGCCAGTTTGATCCCTTTATACTTACCTCACCCAACGAGCGAAGTCGCCGAAGCGAGTCTAACAAAGAGTGATCTTTTAACGCTACTACGCATCCTTACGAATACTGCAGTGGTTGGTAGGTTTGGGTATAGCAGGACTTGAACCTGCGACCATTAGGTTAAAAGCCCAATGCTCTACCAACTGAGCTATACACCCAACTTTTTTTTACGGATTGGTGCGGAAAAGAAAAGAGGGCGGCCCCTTTTCTTCTCATCATATCACAAGGGCGCGGCTCCGTATGAGGCTCGTACTGCGGAGCAAGTCTGGTCGTCTTTCCACTCATTGAAGAAAAAATCTAAAAAAGAAGTTCGGGAGATACTAAATTAAATACAGTAGCTCTCACTGACACCATCTACGAGAAGGTGAGGTCGTCTTTCTTTCCGGCCGCCGTACGGTTCGACCGAGAGGAGCAGTGTGATATGGGTTGACGGTCTTTGTTGGCCGTTGTTCCGGTCGAGCACTCTTTTTTCTTTGTCCAATTCCGTCTTACCAACCCGCGAAAGGGTTGTGAGGCTGAACCAGGTACGAAGAATGAATCTATGCCCTCTTCAATTCTAAAGCACGGAAGTCGCTGGCCAGCGCTCGCTCAACTGTTCGAGCGCAGTGGTGGTTGGTGGAGATTCGACGACGGGTAGAATGCCTGGCCGAAGGTCCAGTACAGTAGATAGCAGGCGTGTTCGTTTTGGCTCCTGAGTGAGAACGAGAAATAGGCGATGCACCATCCTTGCTGCTACGTACGTTGACCTTTACTTTACAGATTCATCCAATCCAATTGAACCCACACTCAAAGGAGGACCACAAGTGAAGGGTGATGCCGTTGATCAGCATTCACAAATTTCTTGGGGTTAGCGGTGCCGTATAGAATGAATAAGGAGAGCCCGGCATTCATTTCTTCATTCATAGCTGAGTCTACTAAAAGAGGGACCAGCCTCATCGTGGTGATTATGATTAGAGGACACCTCTGATCGTTCACCTCTAATGTGACACGTTCCCTCCCAGTTCTATTCTCAAAAGGATCAGTCGGCTAGGGTTCTTCTGGGGAGGCAAAGTCGTCCCCTCTACTGACCGAACCCTCAGTTCGGAGGTCTTCGCGTCAACATGTTACGAGGCTCCTGTCTTCGGCGGGTCACCATTACTTGACTTAGAAAGGAGCTGGGCAAGGGAAAGCGCAGTGCGCCTAGCTCTTTCTTTTTTTTTTAGAAGTCTATAGATGTCCAATTTCTAGTGGTGGTGGAACCAACCGATGATGTATGTCGTCCGACCCGACCTCTGACTCTTTCTTCCCGACCTATTTGACTCTCTTTACTTTGGTATCCCGAGATTGAAGAGATCGAATTCCTCCCGGGAACATACGAAACAAAGATATGAACTGGGTAAATGGAAAAGGAAAAGAGATGTTTCCAATTCCTCAAAATCAGAAGCTTTTTCTACATCCATATGATCTACTAAAGTAGATCGGTATTGCCCATATAATGAAAGCAGATCTTGGTCCATGGAGTCCCAAGAAGGTAGGAACTCCGACCTGTCCGATGCTTCTTCGGCCAAATACGAGATACAAGTGGGACCCGCACTATGAGCAAGCTGTGCGAAAAACCGCTTCTTTTTTCCGGTTCCGGAACTTGGTCGAAATGGGGTTCTACCGGGAAACCATGGATTTTTGAGTTTTCGCCATTGGTTACTGGTCGAGCCACTGGAATGGAATGAGATAGGAATCTCTGGAGATCTTTCCTCTCCGCTTACTCGTAACAGGGTTTCCCTCTGTAGAAGACTTCTTCCGAATTGCATCATTGTCCGATTTTGTCCTATATCTATCTTCCAGACTGACTCTTTAGGATAGGATCTTGGTCCTTCTTTCACTAATGATCTCACAATTCTTTAATTGGTACCTACGGTACACTGAACACCAACCAAATCGAGATGACTAGAATCTGCTTTTCAATGACTTCAGAGCTTCTTTTTCGATAGTAATCCCAGTTATCCTTGACCAAAGGATTACCGGCTTCGCGAGCCCATTTCGGACTACACATGGCTAAGCTCATTGGTCCTTGGCTTCTCGATTCAACTTAGTCTTATTGAAGAGAAAAGAAAGAACTGAAGCAAAGTTCAAGTTACAGTCATCCTTCTATACGCAATTAAAGATGAGGATAGCCCTTTTAAACCAAAGCGAAGTGCACCATGTTCGGATGCCTCCCGAGCCTACACACATTAACCAATCGCTCCTCTAAGAACTGAACTAATAATGGGTACCCTACGTCAATGATTTGCTTGCACGTGATATCACATTTTTGATTTTGATGACAATCTTGGACTTCTCTTTTCCCCTCTGAGTTGAGGAAGCTCAGGTCATAAGCCAACCAAAAAGGCTTGAAATTGGGCATTTCCGTTAATGCCGCATCCCCGGAGACTCAGATTAATTAAAAGAAGAGGTGGGAAGGAGGGGGAAAACTTCATCAAAGACATGGGCGCATGAGGGCGATAGGGAGGAGATAGACAAGATAAGCCAATAACTGGCCGGTTCACCAGCACTTGGATGAATTTCCAGTGGTTCAATGAGCTCAACTATCAGCTAGAGAGCTTTTCCTTCATACGCCTCTGGTTGAGTGGCATGGCATTTTTTTCCTGGAATGGAACAAGCCAACCCAAGTCTTGATTTGAACTTGAACCTCACCTGGCATGTGAACCATTTCTTCACTTGACGAACGAAGCACTACAGAATTAGGGCTTTCGTCTTACCTGGCAGAAGTCAGAATTGACAGTTGACAAGAGTAGTGCCGAAGAAAGCCATACGAGGTTGACTGCCGTTGGAAACCAATCCTTGCTTTGATCCCGATCCTGCTCTTTCATAGGATTTCTTCGAGGCAAGAGAGAAAGTATGAGAATGACACTACTTTATTCTTTTCACACTTGAAACAGTTCTTACGCGTAGGAATGAGTTCGTGACCCGAGCAAGATAAGGATTCATTCTTCATTTGACACTTTCAATTTCTGAATTACTTATTCAATTACGACATAATAAATCAAATGTCAAATTTTTGAGTAGTCTACTTCCCCTCGAATGATGAATCCCTTTTTGAAAGGAAGACTTTTGAACTCGTAAGGGATTTACTTGTTGATATATTGTTCTATTCGATCTTTTAGGTCCCTACTCACCTCGATGGTTATGCCATGATGTCCCTTGAAGCATATATGCGATAGATAAACTCCTGTAACCATGCTATATTTGCTTACTTGAACAGAATCTCTCTCTCTAAAAAAAAATAGAATGGCTAATTCCACAAAAAAGTTTTTTTTTCACGAGGTATAACTAGCAATTCTTATTTATCTATTACAGAATCGACCATGGATCAATTCCCCTTTCATTTGGAAGTATTGACAATACACCCATAATTCTGAGCTTCATGTTACTCGTCCCAATATACATGTCAAACTAGGGGCATCCCAATCAGATTGAATGGGATGACAGTTTCTCAGTCCGAATCTGTAAAATTATAATTTCGATCAAATCACACATCGCCGTATACTAGGCCTTCTAATTTCTTAAGTGGTTTATCTAAAAGATTCGCGATATAACTAGGAAGGCGTCTCAAATACCACGGATGAGTCACTGGACATGCGAGTTTTATGTATCCCATTTGATATCTTCGTACACGAGAATCAACAAATTCGACCCCACATTGTTCACAAAATTTTTTGTCTTCCTTTTCAGCTCCGATCACTCGATAATTTCCACAAGCACAAATTCCACTTTTTATAGGTCCAAAGATTCTTTCACAAAACAATCCGTCTTTTTCTGGTTTATTGGTTTTGTAATGAAAAGTGTAGGGTTTTGTTACCTCTCCGACTACCTCCCCATTAGGTAGAATTTTGTTAGCCCAAGTACTTATTTGTTGAGGAGAAACTGGTCCAATTCGAAGTTGTTGATGTTTATACCGGTCAATCATAGAATAGAAATTTTGATTCATTCAGACCTTCCTATTAATCTGGAAGTTTTTCTCAGATACAAGGAAATGATTCAGTTCCAGAGCCAAAGATCGTAGTTCTCGAACAAGCAATCGAAAAGATTCTGGGGCATCCTCAGGATTAGATATTCTTCCTCCCCTAATCGTAGTACCAAGTACTTCCTGACGAGCTCTAATATGATCAGATTTATAAGTAAGCATTTCTTGTAAAATATGAGCAACGCCAAATCCCTCTAAAGCCCAAACTTCCATTTCTCCCACTCGTTGTCCCCCTTGTTTGGCCCTTCCTCTAAGGGGTTGTTGTGTAACAAGTGCGTAATGTCCACTGGAGCGTCCATGGATTTGATCATCAACTTGATGAATTAATTTAAGTATATAGGACTTTCCTATTAGAACAGGTTGTTCAAAAGGATCTCCGGTTCTTCCATCAAATATTTGACTTTTTCCCGCTGGGCCCATGGATTTTTTGTTTGCTTACTGGCTTCATATAATTCCGAAAACACTAGTTTTCTCGAAGCCTCTTGCTCATATCTCTCATCAAAGGGGGCTATTCTATAATGTCTATTTAAAAGATCTCCCGCTAACCCGAGCGAACATTCAAATATCTGTCCCACATTCATTCGTGAGGGTACTCCTAAGGGGCTGAAGACCATATCAACCGGTGTTCCATCTTGTAAATAGGGCATATCTTGTCTAGGCAAAATTTTGGAAATAATACCCTCCATGTCTTCCAGCCACTTTATCACCCACTTTGATTTCACGTTTCTGTGAAATATATACACGAATCATTTCTGGGTTATAATCGGAATCCCCCTTTTGCTGGATCCATCTCACATCAATAACTCGACCCCTTCCACCTATAGGTAATTTTAGAGAAGTTTCCTTTGCAGTGGATACCTGAATGCCAAGTATGGCTCGTCATAATCTATCTTCTGGGGCATACGACGATTCGTTCGCTGTCTGAGGCGTTAATTTACCTACTCAAATCTCACCTGTTTCCACCCGCATCACGATTCCATTTCTGTCTAAATTGCGGAGTAAATGAGCCGGTATTTCGTTAGTAATTCTTTCAGGGCCCTGACTTGTCATATGAATTTCAATTTCATATTTTCGGATGTGAAAAGAAGTATAAATATCACTATATACCAAACGCTCACTAATGAGTACCGCATCTTCAAAATTGTAGCCTTCCCATGGTGGCTACTAATACATTTTTTCCCAAAGCGAGTTCTCCACCAACGGTAGCCGCACCGTCCGCTAAAATTTGTCCCTTTTTAATGTATTTACCCCGCTGAACCTGCATGGTGCATACAAGTGTTTTTGTTGGAACGTTGATACATAACTAATGGAATATTTATAGTGTTTCCATTACCCGAGAAAACAATTTGGTGAGTATCAGTAGAAATGACCTTTCCCTCGTGTTCGGCTATAATTGAAACCGACGAATCTAGAGCCGCTTGGCCTTCCAGTCCGGTTCCGACAATGCACTTCTCGGACCGAGAAAGCGGAACTGCTTGACGCTGCATATTAGAACTCATTAAAGCCCTATTCGCATCATTATGCTCAATAAAAGGAATGAGTGAGGCTCCAATAGAAAAATATTGGAAGGGAAAAATGCTTCGAAGATGAATCTGTTCCCATGCAATAGTCAGGAATTCTTGACGGTATCGGGCCGGAACACCCTGTTCTTCCTGAATACCCTGATTCAAGGCCAAAGAATTTCCTGCCGCTACCATATAATATTCATCTCTACTTGGTGATAAATAAACCATCTGTGCCTCTTTTTCTTTTAATCTTTCAGATATTTTATAAAACGGACTCTCTATGGATCCCCAATGACTAATCCTCACATTCATAGTTAAGGATCCAATCAGTCCAACATTGATTCCTTCGGAGGTGTCGATTGGGCAAATACGTCCATAGTGACTAGGATGGATATCTCGTATCTGAAAACTAGAACCCTGTCAACCGACCTAAATGACTCAATTTTCGCCCGTGAACGATTTGTGTCAATGGATTAGTTTGATCGAAAACTTGAGATAAAGGGTGTAGGCCGAAAAATGATTCATAAGTGGTTGTTAATGAAGTTGAAGTTACCATGAGGAGTTGGTATCAATTTATGCCTGATTGCTTCAGATATAGTTTCTCGAACCGCATCTTCTAAACGAACAAGAGCCAATCCGAATTGATCCTGCAATAGATCTGCTACAGAACGAATACGTTTATTTTTCAAGTGATTCATATCGTCAAGTGTACCCATTCCAAATTTAATTCCGATCAAATGATCCGCAGCAGCCAATACATCTCGTGGTAACAAAAATGTATTGTTCTGAGGTATATCAAGATTAAATTTCCGGTTGATATTTCGCCGACCTCCTAATTCACATCTTTGTTGAAAAAATGTCTTTTGTAATTCCTTACACAAGGACTCAGAAAATACCGGATCCCCACCTACACAAGCAAATTGTTGATAAAACTCCAGAATGGCATTTGATTTTGACCCGGAAAGACAAGCGGATAACAAACATTATCTAGAATTTCTTTTAAATTCAAACCCGAACTAGAATAGATATTTTTTGTTTCCTACTCACACGGACTTGCTTTTCTATCAATTTCTAATTCTGATCTTCCTCCCCAATCTGATATTATGGTGCTGGTATAGACAGAAAATCCTTTATGGTCCAATTCTGAACGGAGCCGGGACTTTGCAATATTTGATTAATCACAATTCTGTAAATTCCATTTACTATAAAGGCTCCCAGGGAATGAATTAGAGGAATGTTTCCAATAAATACCGTTTGTTTTTTCATATCTCTATCGGTTCATCCCGCAAGTACATATAATTCAGAAGAATACGTGAGTGATTCATACACAGCATCTCTTTCTTTTATCAAAGGTTCTGCCGTTTCCACAAATAATTTAAATTCAATTTCTTGATCTGTATCTTCAATTTTTGGAAACTTATTAAATTCTTCCATTAAGCCCTGATTAATAAACCTACAAAATCCCTCAAATTGAATCTGACTAAATCCAGGTATTGTGAACATCCCCTCATTTTCATCCCGGAGCATTTTCATCTTAAGTTTCCTGTTTATCGAAAAATCCCATTTCCCTTTCATCGATCCATATGGATCGATCTAGCAATGATGGAATATATATTCTGTTTACTGAATATCACGCTCTTCCGAAAAGAGGAGATTTTGGTCGACCCACCAAACGGAGTTTTTTAGTATACTAAGGATGACCCATATCGACAAAGGGCCCGTGCTGGTACCGTACCATTGAAGAGTGAAATCCCACCCCTACCTCGAAGAAGGCAATGAACGAGGAGCTCAGACATTCAGACACACACAAACACAAACATGACAACCGGGGCACGTTGCTAAGGATGGGCTCCTGCTTTGACTATAGAATAGATGAGCGTGACACATGCCATGATCAGACTAGAAAAGAGAATGAATCGAGACCGACAGCAATAGCTGGAATTGTCACTTTATGGAATTGTTTTGCTTTCTATGGATTCCCCGGAGGGGGAGAGACCCCAGTCAGCGACACAGAAATGGTTGAATCAGAGTTCTTGAGATTGGATTGGTGCCATGTATGTCTTTCCCTTCTGGCTCTCACCGGTAGACCACCCCGCCCTATCACATGCCAATGAAAAAGAACCTAAACCAACTCGGGCTAACCTTCTTTCTATTTGTTGGCGGGACATTTCCACGAGATCTTTGCCTCTTTGTCTTTGTCATCAGCGAAGGTAGCTCTCTCAGAAGTACTTTGATTTTATGCTTCATATAGTTTTTAGACCGCTCGCGGCTCCGAAACCGGCGACCTTGACAGAAAAAACGCTCAACAACAGGTTGGTCGAGCTGAAGAAAGACTACTTATGTTATGATGGTGCGATTCTCTTCTTCTTTCTTTATTAAGGCCTCTAACCGGTCAGCCAGCTTGCCAATCCACTGAGGCCTTGAGGAGTGCAGAGTGACTCCAGAGACCTAGCTCACCCTTCGACACTACAGAGGTGATGACCCCAATTTTGATATTGATGGTGCAGTCTCGCCCAGAAGCTCATAGCCCGATTCAAAGCCTGTTAAGCATACGCCACTCAATAAACAGCGGAGAGAAAGGCTATTAGAGAGAAGCTAGGCTGTTTATCTCACTTCGGGCATCTTCCTATCCCGCTTCCGGACCGGATTCCTTTTGTCAACCATGAGCTACTTAGGTTCCAGTCTAAGGATAGAAACTAAGAGCGATGTCTATCCACAATCTGAGCTCATCGAAACATATCCATATTCACACCCAGGCCTTATGATAAGAAATTTCACTTTACCCGATCCCAAATCATAATAGGAGATGCACGATTTTAGATCTCCAATCGGCCCCGGTGGTAGGAAGAAATTCCATAGAGTAAAGGAAGAAGAAACCTTGTCGAGATCCGGCTATAATAGATATTTCACTCTAGACATACCGTGCATCGGGTAAGGACGTGTTTTTAAATACGTTTAAAACCAGGACATTCTTTTTCTTTCTTAGTGTTAAGGATACCAGAGTCCGCCTGTTCGGATATTCCATTGTCGTACAGCAAGCAAATGACTGGAAGAGAGGCGACAAGGACGAAGGGACAGCTGATGTATAGACCGTCGTCACCACAGCTACGTTGATTGGCAGTCCTCTTGTGGTAAGCATTACTTAACAATAAAGCCAGGCTCCACCGATGATTATAGGAGGGCAGACCATTCAGAGTAAATATTTATATCTAGTAAATAAGAATAAGAGTATCTGACTAATTACGATGATAGCGCTCTCCACTTGCGTGGCCCCATTCATTGGTCCACAGGTAATGGGCACGAATTCTGTCTGCGAAGAAAACAAGGACATCTTTGGTCATCCTCTCACTGTGGCGGAAGAACATAATCCACCCGGGTCCGAAGGAGACAAACTGAAACCACCCGTCCATAAAAGCTTTGTCTTTAATTAGTACATTCCAATTCCGCACGCCGCTCCTCAGTGTCAAGGTAGCACGCGAATGAATATGAGGTTATAGACTTAAAAGGAAAGTCAGTGGTATTTCCTACACGAAGTTCAAAACTCCGGGTGGTTTGGTTGTTAGCATTTAGCCCGGAATAGCTGCATACTGTTGAGGAAAAAAGTAGTGGTATGTGAAATGAAAAGGGCAACGACAGTGTTTAGTTCATACCATTACCTCCCCGGTAGGGAAAGATTGCCCAGCTTTACTTGAGTTTTCCGCAAAACAATACAAGAACCAGATGTGTGAAAGTCGGGAAGTTCGGAAAGTTCTTCCTCGAAAGAATCATTCGGCGATAGGCTTTCTCCTTGAATGCTAAGACGACCTCGTGCTTCTTAGGACTCGGTAGCGAGTAAGGCATCCCCACCTGATATTGAAGGGACAGATTCGGCTTAATCAAATAGCTCGTTGACGGCAGACGCACCTTAGTCTTAGCCTTTCCTGTGCTCAACGAGAGAAGCGGTCCCCTAGCGGTCTTGACAGCTTTTGATCAACGAAGGGAAGCGGATAGGGTACGGTAAGAATGAATATCTGAGTGGAGGCGATCCTGCCCTGCGCTTTAGGTGCCATTCGAGTTAGTTCGTATCGTCCCTGGCTTACTGCGCCTCTACTTGGAAACAGCCTTATCTCGGCTCGGGAGCTAAGGGTTGAAAAAAGATCCTTCTTGTTCCCCCCGACTGAGAACAGAGCTGCTGGGTGAATTCTGCTCTGATTCCTGAAAATGGGTATCCTTGTTCTTAAGTTTCAGTCCTTTGCTGTAGTTCATTTCCTTTGTCTTAAGTGATCTATTAGAGAGCTTCCCTGTGACCACCCGAAGGGTAAGAAAGAGATGCTCCGTGTAGCTAACCCCAAGTCTGGTAGCCTTTTAAAATAGGTTTCTGACGTAACTGCCTATCATGCCAAGCTTGACGCTGTTGCTCTAGCACAGGCTGTTGCCATCTTCCTCGGGATGGATCAATTTGTGTAAACGATCGCTTTCTATGTCTCCGCGGTACTGCCAATCGTAGACTGGTGACCAGAGAAATCGAGAGATGAGGAGAGCCAAGCCCTGCAAGCAACCGTCAACACTCGTACCGCTCAAGTTGAAGAGTTAGGGAGTCGCAATCGAACCCTACAGCAAATAGTGCAAGGCTTGGATGGCCAACTCGTCACTCAACAAAAGGCCACCAGCGAGCTTTGAATCACGGATGCCATTACATTAGTCTCTTGTTTAGCGAAGAACGATGAACGATGCGAGGAATAGCTAGTGAAAGTACCCAGGGGAATCCCCAAAGACATCGGTTGACCTGAAAGAGTTGGCAAGGGCAGCATCTTGTCGGAATATCCTCACCTGGCTCAAGGGGCATTGGTTGACTCTCTTTCTAAGAGCAGAGCCAGGTAGCATCGTAACGTAATATCAAGCTTCCTTTCCGGAGTATCTCTCTGAGGAGCTGGCTCGGAGGACACTCAACGTTTCGAAAGCAAGAAGCTAAGCCCATATGTGTGAGTGGTTGTAGGTAGCTCTTGATCAATGCAATGGTGTTGAAAGAGTGCACTGAGAGTGAATTTCCCTGTCCTCGCTCTCTTCTTTTGTTTCCGGAAGGTGACGTGATCTTGATTTCCAGTTGGGGGACACACATCCAGCCTTCTTCCCCAGTCTAGCCAATTGACAGACCCCTCAGTCTCAACTCGAAGCGAAGACTTGTTGCTCCTATTTTTTCTTTCTCTTCTTCATCTATGAAATTTAAACAATCAAGATCTCGTTGCTGTGTTAGGTTAGAGAGAGTTCTCTATGGAAGCATAATCCATATTGGAAAAGAGGGTACTTTCTACTACTACTACTGATCGACTCCAGGGGGAAGTCTGTCAATCTATCCCTCTGTTCGGTACCTTTCCACAATAGAGGAATTGGAAGTATGAGACTAGACTCACTCTCTACAATTGGATGAATCGAAAGAAAACAGGCTACACTTAGATCGATTAGTCCAAAAGAGACCTCTTACCAGCCTCTATGAGGTGCAACAATGGAAGATCATGGAGACTTTGCACTTATGATGGAAGGCGCAATTCTTTGCGACTGACAGACCAAACTCTGCTCTGTCTTTCCTGGCTTCGTTGCCTCCTTTAGGAGAGTCATAGTGAGAAAGACGGATAAAGGTGCTTGCAGGGAATATGTCCACTGAACTGACTTATCCAGGTACCCCACTTTCACAAATGTTCCGACTTCATCTTCGGACTGTCCTACCCAATCTACCGATTGATTCTGGCCAAACTCTCATTAGAGAGAAAGTCGTCGACCAATTGCCTCCAGCGTTAGCGCAGTGATGAAGTTCGGTGGCGAAAGAAAGAGAGCTAGTACAGCACAGAGAAAGGGACTTTTTTTGGTCTCGAAGAAAGCCAGACTAGGCCTCGTTCTGGCCCACGCCCGTCTTTTCGTCTTCTTCGGCTTGGGAATTTGGAAGAGCTCACCTTCGGTTGAAAAAGCCGGAACTGATGGACTCACTCTTGCTCATCGGCTAACGCCCGTCACCATCCTGAAAGTCAGTCAAATTTGGCACTTGACCATGCTTCCTCGGAAAAGGAGAAAGAATTGGAACGGTGTAAGAATATAAATAAAGAGTGGAGGTCCGAAGCGGCCGATCTTACTAAACTAAAGAGATGCGAGAGCTAGAGGGCCGGCTTCGGTACATCAATCAATCACTGGAGGAACTCCTGCAGCGCGCTTCTTCTCCTTTGCAGCGCTACTCTCGCCACCACAGCTCTTTTTTAGCCTCTTTGGTTCCTACCCTACCACCTTCCTTTCTCTCGGCCTATCCAAATCAATATCCTTATCAGACAAGGTGACTCCGGCACCTCACATCTCAAAGAGGTCATTTCTGATATTGACAGCAAGCTTTGTCTCATCTTCATGAGCAGCCACCAGCTTTGCCCCAAAGCAGTCACTGAGAGATTCTTCCCCCAAATCACCAATATACTCATCAACGGGAAGTTCAAGGTCTAAAGCTCGGGCCCTGTGTTGGGTTGGGCCCATCATACTTTGATAACATATATATGTTTTCCACGACGGTCAAACTACTTGTAACTGCGGATGGGCACAGTATGAATTAAACTTGCTTTCTAAAGCCCCAACCAACCGAAGCCCCAATCGTAACCCGACTGGTTAAAACCCTAGAAATCGGGAGAAGAGAAATATAAATCGTAACAAATCTGGTTGGAGGTAATGAAGTCAGGTAAGGTGGTACCGATCTTTGACCGGAACTGCGTGCGTATAGGTCCTCCCTTATTAGGCTAACTGCTCCTATCATGTGTCGTGAGTTCGTACCCTGTTTGATTCATCGGGTGAATAACGACGTCCCTTTTTATTGGTTTAGGTGACCCCTTACTCACTCCGTCGCTGCGGAAAGGTTCACGAGTCTTCCCCCGTCAGTGAGAATCAATCTTTCCATTCTTTGGCCGACCCGGAGTGAATCTTCTTTCATAGAGGGGGTCACTCTTCCCCCAAGATTGCCTTCTTTTTTATAGGTTGCAGCTTCTTCGAGAGGAGGTTGAGAGAAAGCTTATACCTATAACTAAGAAGTAGTTCTCGGTTCACCAGCTGTAGTCGGAGAAACAGACGTGGCAGACATTGATCGGTTCATTGGGACCGGGCTAGCAAAGGTGCGAATCCTTTTACGCCAGAGGCCCAGGGCAAGCAATCAAACTCCATAGCGACTAAGGCTATACGGCGCCCTGCCTAGGCAAACTTCTTTTGCACCCAAACTTTGACCGTCACTTCTAAGTAGCGTTCGCCCGGTGAACTTATCTGTGAATGAATAGTCTGAGCCCTCAAGTTCTACTCCTTTTCCGCTTGTAGATTCTGACCTCGATTCACAATCCCCATCCTGCCTCATGCTAGTCCTTTCTTTCAGATGCGCTTATCGTCAAGGGTACGGAATATGAAGGATTGCTCCGCATCGCAGCTGTGGTTTGCAAGTTTGTCCGCGCCTTCTCGATACACATGCGTGAAGACGCCTGGACACTATATCACTGAATTCATCCCACCAGGGCCTGAACAACCAGGGGTCCCCCATTGTTGATTATGTCAATGAGGCATTTGGAATCTGATTCAACCTGATTAATATAGAATCCAGAATCAAGGCAGAGTTGGATTCCATCAAGCATCGCACGAAACTCAGCTACTAGAGAATAGGTGAATCCGAAGAAGGAACCGAAAGCAAGGATGAAGTTGCCAGCGCCATCCCTTAAAATCCCGCCCCCAGCAGCAAGCCCTGGGTTGCCTTTACCCATCAATATTCATTTTGATACGACCCACGGCAGGAGGATACTATTGGATGAGGCGGGGCTGACGAATTGGTGGATCAGAGGGTTGTATTCCTAAATTTAGAAGAATTTGGCGTTGAGCAGGCTTCAAAGCAGTTGAGAAGGAACACAAAGAGAGCATTAACTTGACCTGGTGAAGTACTTTGAAAATGATAGCCCTCGCTGAAGGAGAATAGTCCTCATAAATGGCTTTGTTTCTAGAGTTCCATATCTCCCAGGAAGCTGTTTGAATCGCCGCCAAAGCAGTGAATCCGAACTTCTTTTTTTGTGAAATGGCGTGGTCCGCTCTCCAAAGTCCTCAAAAGAACTCGATGACAGAGAATCAAGCCATTCTCGAGCTTCTCCTATAAGGTTATCACGAAATAGTTGATTTCAGGTTGGTTGCGATATTCAAACGTTTCTTCATAGAATCATCCCATGTAGACTGTGGAATTACTGCTTCCGTCGTATTTTTCAAGTTAAATAAAAGTTCTTGGCGGATTCAAAATGGGAAGGCACTTATTATGATTCAAGAATCGTGTTGGGGAAAGTTCCCAATGACACGAGAGAAGCCCATAGACAATGGACCAGACGACCCGCAGAGACAGGGTGTAGCCTTGAAGTAGAGTCTGCTGGTCAGCGCCTCAAACTCAAATAATCTTCCCTGAGGTGATAGTCACTATTTATTGCCCTGAGCTAAAAACACTTTTGATTTATGGTTGTTGGCCATAGGGTATAGCGCCAAAAAAGCAGAGCAGACCCCTAAGTAAGTGTGAGAGGCGTTAGGAAGCCCTCGTTGTTCTTAGTGTGGGAAGAAGTTCTTTATTGCCTGCTCCCTTTCACCGCTTCGCTCCTGTCACGAAGTAGCCCGTAAGAGAGAGGGGATGGATGGAAAGACTCTTTATTGGCCGAAGCTTAAGTGTATGGGGGTTGGGGTTTTGAGACTATAAGCTCGAAAAGGTGATGGACGGAGAGGGGCGAAAGCGAGTTGCTTGAAAAGGTTACGCGTAGGATTTCGAGCGATGGGATATTAGAAAACCGAATGAGAGCCTGTTCGTTCATGAGCACATGAAACTCGTCATTTACATCTATGTTTCGAACAAATAGAGTGACGACGAATCCAAGCCCCAAGCCTATTGAATAGCCGTCCAACGAATGAAACGAATCCCTGTGACGGTTCGAGCTACATCAGACTACACGGGGCAGGTCATACTGGAAGTCTAGAAGTAGGCGTCGGAAAGAAGGAATGCAATCCATTCACATAGTAGGGAAGGGCTGCTATCAATCTTCATGGGCAGCTATCAATCGCGAGCCATCCGCCCTTTTCTATTTAAATACTTTGACTTTACCCATTCCCCTCGCTCAACTATGAGGTAGTCTCTATTTGTTGAATCGGAACCATAATCGTCATAGTTAGATTGACTGAAAAAGACCACCGGCACTGAAATCAGTAACTATATTCGTAGCTTGGCCTCGTTCCACACCTGCGCTTTATAAAAAGAAGTCTGATTTATAGGCAAAATCTGAATCGAAAGCCAGCCAAAGACCAATTGGATTGCTTGCTGACAGGCTAGTCTTTATCGAAAAAAAGGGATTAAACTAGAAAGGGTATGAACTTTTCCTTCCCTTCCTACTCTCTTCTGTCCAAGATGATTCAATAGCTTGAAGGACCTAGGAAAAACAATTGAATGTATTTCCAAAGTGCTTTTGTCGTCTATTTGTAGTAAGTAATTCCTCCTTCTTGAAATCATAATCTGGATATGAGGGATCGGTTCACAATCAGCAGAATAGTCTAAATCGGCATCCAAGTCCGCCTTCGCTTCTTTATAATAGGGAAAACAACCTTGGGTTATCAGTGATCCTAAGACCCCTCATCCCCTGTTCCTAAACAAATTCCCTTTCTCTGCTTTTGAAGGTAGGTGCCAAATAGGATAATCAGGGCGGGGCTTTCGTTTGGTTAAAAATATCCCCCTCCCCTCGACTAGTGATTAGGCTCGTCTCATATGAAAAATCGGGGAAGACAATCAAGTCCACTTCCAAGCCAGTTGCTATCGGAAGCAGGAAAGAGTCACTCTCTGGAGAAGACAACATTGAATAAAGGATTTGAAAGCGGGTCACTGGTTTTAGGTCCATGCCCTGCTTCTTGTTTGCACTTTCTTCTGTAAGCCTATCCTCTCCCCGAAAACATACTTCCAATTCATGTTATGATATAGATCCTCAAATATGACTCGACCATTCATTATCGTCTCTCTGGTTTTTTTAGGGTCTATAGAGTTTCACATTGCCTTTGGATAATCAGGCTCTGGGGTCAAGGTCTTCCCCAATTATCGATAGTCGAGGCGAATTTCTTATTCTCATCCCGGCCCTAATACCTGTTAAAGTTTCCGATGAGTTGGGTGAGGAAGAGGACGACTATTGATGCCTTGAGCTCAACTCCTCTAGAGAGTCCTCCTTCCAAGTGGAACGGTCTTAACCATTCCTTGCAAAAAAAGCCTTAAAAGTAAGTAATAGCGGATTTATTCAAATGCCGGAATAATAAATAATAGTCAAATACCGTTTACTCCAACTATGCCCCTATTAGTAAAGTCAAGTTTTTAAGCCATCATTTTTTGAAATTTTGCTTGATAGGAATAGAATATCAATAAAACTACGTACTTGGAAGTAGTGATCTTGTGGGTGACTGGTTAAATGAAGAGATTAAGTAAGTGTTCAGAGTGCTTTTTTTTTCTAATGTTCGGCTTAGTTTAGCTGAATAAGTTTATTTAGTCGAGATTGGGTTGGTATTCATTCTAGCTTAGTGGAAGATCGAAAACAATACGTTGTGTCTCAAGCTAAAAAAAAGACCAGGTTAAGCGGAAGAGGCCCCATGCCCACTCCTCTTCCCCCTCCCCGAGGGGAGGGCCTCGTCCTTTTCCTCTTTAGAAGGACTACACCACTTGCCATAACCCCCCACCAAATCGGCACACCAGATTATATTAAATGAAACAGATAAATAACTCCTACGTCCAAATTCCATAAACCTACGTCCATAAAAAAAGACAAATTTTGAAATAAATTGAAGAATCTGATGAAATTCTGCACTTTGAAGACCCAACTCGGTCAGATTTATCAATATAGTTATAAGTTGCTCCAAGGATTCGGAATCTTGATGGAGGTGGTTTGCAACTTCTTGAATGGTTAGGCGTGGAGGAAGATGAAAATTATTACCATGATATATTTTGAGCAACTCCTGTATTTTGGATTTTCTCTTATTTTATGGTATCAAAACAAAGGTCCCCCAGCCTTTCTGCCATGTTGTCTTCGTTTAAACCTCTCATTCGTCCCGCACGAAAGATTATAAGAACTATAAGGGGAGCATACGCAACTCCTACCAGGGTTCAAATTTGTACTGACATGTACGACAAAAATTATAGTATGGTTGGGTTCATGACGTTATTTTTCTTCTTAATCTCTCATGATCTGGCCTGGTCGACCCAATCGTGATATTGAAGGATGGGACCTTTTCTCGAAAACCCCCGATCCCGGGAAGAGTTGAAGATGGTGCATTCAATCATCCTGTTACGTTACTTCGAATGGAATCTCCCCCCGCCTCTGAAAGCGTCCTTCCATAACATTGTCTGGTCCGGTTCTTTCTTGAATGTGGAATCGTTTTAGATCGTACCCGCCTCTACTCAAACCGAGCGAACTAAAAAGCTGCGAGTGAGTTTACGAACGACGATTATTGAACGTTCTAAGTGCATCCAGCAGGAATCGAACCTACTCAATTTGCCAGCCAATGTTGTAACCATTAAGCACCATGGATGCAACAGCGAGTGAACTAGGGTTTTTTTGTATTCCTTCTCGAGCTTCTCTTTCTTCCGTTAAGGGAGATTCGGGAAAAGATGGAATAGGAAGACGTGTTTCCAGAACGAACAAGATACGGGTTGAGAAGGGGGAGTTAGCAAAGTTGGACAAGATTGGAATGAGCATAGGAACATGTATTGATGTACCAGATCGGCTAATGCTCCCAGGTTGATGCGACGTATTCCACCAGTTGACTGGAGACTTGATTATTGGTATATCGATCGGTCCAGCACGGATTGAAATAGGAGCCGGTTCGACAGGAAGCTTTTGAAAACGCAGTGCACCCAGGTAAATAAGGAACGAGATGAATACAGAAGTTAAACGAGCATCCCACACCCGAAAGGTACCCCACATAGGTCTTCCCCGAAACCCCCCAGTCACTAAGGTAAACAACGTAGAAAAAGCACCAATTTCTGTACCGGTTCCGGAAGAGCGAAGAAAAAGGGGATGTTTTGTTAATGGGAACAAGGAACTGTTTATAGCCGTTGCGATATAAACTACTATACTCATCCGAGCCGCAGGAACATGTACATACGGAATACGAGAATTTCCACCTTGTTGAAAATCTGGTGGTGCTACCCGAAGACTTAAATGAATAGCCATCGCTGTTAAGAACAACCGAGAAAAAATGAGAATTTGCGCGTAGCTTCTGGTCTTTGACATAAAGAAAGAAGGTTGTAATAACGAAACGGACATGTGGGAGGATCTGGCATATACTATATGATTTTTCTTTCATTTCCCTCGTCTGTTGCACTAAGTTACTTACGGATGTATGCATGCGGTCCGGGTAGCAGAAAGTCCGCTACTACATATGTAATTTTGCTGGTCAGGTACGACTTCGGCAGGGTTTGCTTTTCACGGAATACCTTCTTCGGGTTTCCAAGATAGTTTGAAAGTCGAAGTCACGGCCGGTTAGGAGAGCGCTCTTTCATGGCAACTCATTCTTGTACGAGAGCCATCCCCCAAGTATCCGAAGCTTCTTCAGCAGCACAAGAGGCGTGATTCTTCTGAAGCAGTACTACCCTCTTTCGAGCGTAGCTTCTGCCAGCGCTCTTTCAGCTGCTCCTTTGAATGACCTAGCTATTTCACTTGCTTTCTGACTAAGTCCTCGGATACTCTTGCTGGATCCAGCTTATACTTCTTCGCTTCAGTCATCACCTTTTGGATGGACTTTTCCTAGGTCAGGTAGTTGGAATAACCTTTGCAGATAAACTTCCCCGATTCACAGGTAGAGACTAAAGAAAGGCACTTTGAGCGAAAAGAGAGCTTTTCAAAAATCGAGCTAGGGAGTCTTCCTTTACCAATGGGTCCATAAGTATATACTACCTCCTAAAGAGGGCTCATTTCCTTGGACTTGATCCAGGTGTTCAGAAGTTTCATCCTGTCACTCTACCTCAAAGGGCTTTGTCCCTACCAAGTCAAAAGATTAAGATCTAGGGCTAGCCGGACAATGAAAACTTTCTCGGCAAGCTTGATCCCTGATGAGCGTAGAAACAAGGGTTTCGGCTCATGTTTGGGCCGGGGGCGGTTGTTAACTCCCAGGCTACAAAATGTCTTTTTGACCAATCCGCTTCAGCTGGTGGAGGAACCGAACCAACATGGAATTACACCTTTTTGAGCTAGTCCAGATTGCTTTGATAAAGATTGACCATTTCTGTGTACGAATATCCCTCTGGAAAGACACTTTTCGCCTCTACGTAAACGGATGAACAATATGGGATCAAAAACACATCATATAGTGAGTTTCATTTGGGATACTGAAACCCAACCTTTCAGGTGCACAAATTAGCTCTTCAAAAAGTAGTTCCATGAGTGCTTTTTCCCCACCCCGACCGCTCCTTCCCGGCACCCGCTTTCAAGCATCTCACTAATGATCACATGGGGTACTTTTAGCATGACAAAGGAAAGTCTGATATGTGGAACCAACATATCGATGATAAGTTTCATAGCTGGGATTCTCTCTGAATGAGAAGTCTCGCATCAAAGCCAGTCTCGCTATCAGACAACCAGTATAAGAGAAGGGTGAATACAAACTGTAGTGGAAGCTCAATCCAGTGGGAAAGAGAAGCACCAGTAGTTCAGTGAGCCATTTCTCTGACTTTCATCCATTATCCCGGGAAAGAGAGTGAGTTCAAGCATGGGAAGCTAGAAAGACAACCCCTACTATCAGACAAGTAGTAAGCAGCAGTGTCGCTATCTCAAAGCCAGTGGGAAGACTTATAGTAGTGGAAGCTCAATCAGTATATCTAAAAGCCTACGTATTCGTGTCACGTTCAAGCATTCAAGCGGAAGCAACTCTGACGCTTCCTTATATTATTGGACACGGAAAAGCGGGAAAAATCGCATCAAAGATATTCTCCTCGGTGACGTCCGTGGAACTCCAATTTCTTTCATATCTATACTCTCCGTCTTCATAGCAACACGGATTGGATTGACGACTACCGCTTGTCTACAGCTCTTATGCTTTTCTACTCGTTCCGAAAACTACACTCGCTTGTCTTCACATGGTTGTTGAGTGAAACACTGGATGGAGTTGAGCTTCTACTTGCTTGTCTTCTATTCAAATTATATACGCGTAAAGATATTATGAACTATTTACCAATATTCAATTCAAATACTTGATTCACAATTCGATTATTCAATATATATGATATTAATAGAAAAAGGGACGAAACCTACGAAGATGAGGAGATAAGGGCCACAACTTCGAACTCAAATATATTGAACGACCCGCGCGGTTGTTCGTCTTTCATATTCTTCTTACATAGCCTTCCTTAGAAATCAAGCATGCACGGAGTGACTTACGAATCAGAAATCTTCAGGTCATGAGCCTGATGAGTTGACCAATTCCTCTACCCCGCTTCTTCCACTCGTTCCTCCTTCATCGTCCTTGGTCCCTTCCCCATAAGAGGCGCTTTCTTCTCTTACGAGATTTCGAGTGCCGATCTTCGCTTGGGCCGGTAGGGCTCTTTCATACGACTTGCATGTGTTAAGCATATTGATTGAGGATTCCTAATGTCTCTTGTTTCAGACTCGAAATATACTTTTCTCTCTTATACATTCTTATACATTTATATGTAAAATCAAATGTATAAATAGTCCGTCCTATCTCTTCATGTATTTATTCGCGCACTTTTGCTCCTTCCTTTATATAGGATATTTAGTTTAGTTTGATACCGGGCGAGTCGCCGGATAATCGTCCGAGCGTCAAGTGAAGAGAGGAGATCCGCTTTCTTATTATGAGATAGGTTACATTAAGCCGCTAGCTTTTCGAAAAAGCAGCTATAGAATTGTTCCAGAACCCGAAGGCAGAATAACCCTTGTTGGAAGAAGGATGACTAGTATGACATCAATCGCTCTGTAAGTCTTAGCTGTAAACAAAACTCAACTCAAGCTCTCTCGTGTCGAGAGGGATTTAAAATAGATTCCGACAAAAATACGAGCAGAGATATGTGATGCAATAGCGAAAAGTGGTATGGCCATTAACAATGTATTGATAGCCAACCGCTGAAACTGAAACATTTGTTGAGCATATTAAAGTACACAAATTCACCTTGCTTGCGATATGTTTGTGAAGGGGAAAAACCTCGCTTCCAAGATGGGGGAAGTTCCCGGTTGGATCACTTTTCTTTAAAAGGCATTCTTAGGGTTCGTATGAATGGGGCTTGAGCGAGGGCCTTCCTCCAGCTCTGATAAAGCTGCCCATGACACAAGGCTGCCAATCTCTTCTCTTCAATGAGATTCCATTGTTCATATCGGGCCCATTCACTTTCTTCCAACTCAGTTTCCACCAGAGGAAGGAATTTCCACTTCTACGGGAAGAACGGCTTCCATCCCATATACCAGAGAAAAAGGGCTTGCCCCATCTCACAGAGGTGCGATATGCATGGAGCGCGAACGGGAGCATTTCATGCCAATCCTTATATGTCACCGCCATCTTACAATCCTATTTATATTCTTGTTCGCAGCTTCAACTGCCCCATTCATCTTTGGGCGATAGGGAGCTGAATTATGATGCAGAATTTGAAATTTGGCACAGAGCTCATCCATCATCTTGTTATTCAAATTCAAAGCATTGTCTGTGATGATTTGTTGAGGTAGCCCATAGCGGCATTTCCTTTTTTAGGAAGCGAAGAACCACATTCTTCGTCACATTGGCATAAGAGGCTGCTTCGACCCACTTCGTGAAGTAGTCAATGGCCACCTGAATGAATCGATGACCATTTGCAGGGTATGATTGGACCAATAACGTCCATGTCCCACATAGAGAAAGGCCATGGAGCCACCATATTGTGTAGGGGGACAGGCGGAGCATTAATCTTGTCAGCATAGATTTGGCACTTGTGACACTTTCGCACATATTCAATGCAATCCGTCTCCAGTGTGAGCCAAAAGTCACCGGCCCTCTGAATTTGTCGAGCTAACATATGCCCATTCGCATGAGTCCCGCATATCCCTTCATGCACTTCTTCCATGATAGCTTTTGCCTCTTTGGCATGATCTGGTAATAACTTGAAAATCTCATTGCCTTTAATCAAACAGTTAAACAAAGCCATAGCAAGAGAGACCTTCCTTTCTGTCGACATTCTTTTCAATTCAATCTCTCTTCCTTCCCTAGCTACTAGAACTAGAGGTTGCAAAGCTTACTCGAAAACGAAGGGCATCCAGTAGAAGTATGCCACGGTCATAGCTACTCTTCCTATTCCTACCTGGTAAAGCAAAGCGGTAATATGAGAGCTAAGTAAATTGACCATCCATGCTTTGACTTTGATTTCAAGGAAAGGGCTTTCACGTGATTCATAGTTTCATTTTCTCTTAGCTACGAATGACCCAGGAGCAAGCACTAAGAAAACTAGAGTGGGTGACGAGAAAGGGTCAAAAATACCTGGGTTCCTGCACCCAATCCTGCTCTTAGGCCACTAAGAAAAGAAGAAGGTCACTGAATGAAGAATTGCAACAGCAAAGTCAAAGGCTAACTTGAGATGTTAATTTGCTAAATAGAAAGACTTTCTTTCATTTTAGCAGACGTTTGGTACGAAGAAAGCAGTTCGCTTCACCCAACTCTTTCCTGAGCCCTTAGCCTTCGCCAAATATCATTAATTCGCCCCAACTCGAGTCCTTCGATGGTTGAAGCCCCATTTGGCGTTGCAGACTCAAGATCGGATTACGTTCCTTCTCAACGCTATCCGCCCACGACAGCTGCTTTGTAGTAAAGAGAAGAAGATCAATTCCATTCTATTTTTTCAGTTTAAGCAAGATTTTCTTCCGGTTAGCGGAGTTCCCCAGACGAATAAATGCATTCGCATGGCTTTTCTTTGAAATCTCATTCCCTGGTCTAATTCATTCCGATGAAAGGAATGCCATCACTCAACTGAGATCTTCTACTGACTCTGCTTAGTCATTCAAAAGCCGATGACCTGACTCACTCAGTTAGGCTTAACCAGTGGGACTGGGATAAGATATTCTTCACTCGGAGACAGAAGGACGAGGCAGATGGCAGCGAGTATCGTATCCTACGAAAACGTTCTTTTGCCCTATCCCTATAGTCTATAAGAAAGAAGAATCACTTGCTTCAGTAAGACCAGTAGCAACAGGAGTTGGTAGGTTGGAGCCAGGCAAGTATAGTAGGTAGGTGAGGAATGAGTTTGGGGACTATAAAGAAAGTCAGACGACTTCATTCCCAAGTATGCAAATCGCTTCTCCTTGCTTTAGTTAAGTAACTAAAGGAGCTATCTCATACCTTGAGGATAAGGAGACCAGTTAGCTCTCCCGGCGATTGAGGGAGATCACCGGTATGCTACCTTGAAGAACGACAGAGCTAGTACCACTGAGTTAGTTAGTAATCTCCTTCCTTTCCCAGTCTCTCTCACGAGGTCTGGGTATCCTAGGATAATCCCATCTTTCCATAGACATATGATCTATAAGAAGGATGATAGGGCAGATCGGCTTGTAAAGCTCTACTTGTCATTCTTTTCACTCTGCAGAGCTATGAAACTCTGTAATGTAAGAAGTTAGGACGTGACTCATTAGACTCTATATTGACCGAATCTACGTCCTATGAGATGATGTTTGCCATAAAAGATATGGTCAAACCATTGAAGGATATAGTGACTAGGTATATCCCAGATCTCTCTATCTCAAAAAGTTCCCCTGCGGGGCTTCCCTGCGGGGCGGTTAGAGTCCGGCCCTGAAGAGCTAGAACATCAGGGATGAGGGTCGTCCATGGTAACCGGAACCTCCGGAAGGACCTCCTACTGTTCCTAGCGGACTGACCTTTCCTTGTTCTAGTTACCGCCTGGTGTCATAGAAGAAGGGGGAGCCTAGCTTCACTAAGTCGATTAGGGGCCTCATCGCAATTCGTAGATAAACGCTATTCCTGACTAGAGCTCCTCTTAGATGAGCGAAGCGTTGATTCAAGGAAAGCGGAATCCAAGTCTTTCAATGAAGGGCATTTGCTGAGTTGATAAGACATTTAAGGAGAGAAGAGTTCCACATCTTCCTAGAATTCCTATCTATGTCCGGATCGCCTTTTGCCGCTTCCTTCTTCTTTAGTTTAGCACCTTTCCTTCCGCCGGATGATGCAGGTATGCCGACATTTGCTATTGGGTAGTCCCTCGATTTCGAGTCGGAGATTGCTGGGTGTGCGCTTCTAGCTCGTACATGAATTACCTGAAGTATGCTGACAGGATCGGATGCCCTTGGGCAATATGCCAAAGAATCAGATTCTCACTCTGGAGTACCGAGCTTTTTGAATTGAAGCCCGGATCCGGATAAAGGCCATTTATACAACCAATATGCTCGTCTTGGACCACGATCTCAGGCTTGCTTACACGCGGGACTGGGACTATGTGTGCGCAGATATCCCGCACCTAAGAAGGCAGTCAGTGCCGTGTTGGCCGTAAGAACTGGATCTCGATTCAGTGTGGGCTTGCTAATCATACTAATATAATCTTAGTTTCAGAAAACTGATATGCGATATCTGACTTCTTATACTTCTATAAGTTATACTGAGATTACTGAAAGAATCTTAATTCAGCGGAGTGGTGCTAACTTACCCGGTAAAGGCAGAGAGATAGGAAAGATCCCCTCGACCCCGGATTCTCCCCACTCAAAGACACCATCGCAGCCCAACTCCAACACATGCAAATAAGTCTCGACGCACAGACTCTTTCAATATGAAATTCTCTGCGACATCTCTTATCCACTGCACACTTACTTATTCTCGACGCGCTGCTTATTCACCTTCCTCTCAACAATCAGATGTATTGAATCAGCCCTTACAGTTTCCGGTGTAAAAGTGGTCAGGACTTTTAGCTTTTGGACAGATATTTGGCTGGGAGAAGAATCTTTGAGTCCCTATGGCTGAGATTCCTGAATATTTCAAATAGGATACCCATGGCAGGGCGCTAGCATAACAAAGGAATCTTTCATTCAAATCAACATTTGACCTTCTTTTATTCGCACGAAAGAACCGAGGACTCATTCACATTCACACTAAGCACTAAGTAAGTCAATTCTATCTTTCCTTGAGTCACTTAGTCAACTTCCAATCTTATCTATGGCATCTGGGCAGCTATCCGCTACTTCTCTTTGCTTACTTTCATCTATTTATCGCTACCTCCTCGTTGGCTATACTTCAATCGGTATCCATCTTTGCTTACTACAGGCGCTATCGGAACATCTTTTTGCGACTTCAGCCGATATTGGGACTTTGAGCTCTTCTTATCAGTACCTTGGCCTCGACTTCACTCTAAGACAGACTGATTTCGACTCTAGTATTCCTTTAGCTTACGATCAGGCAAAGTATCTAGCGAAGGTGGAGCTCAAGATGAAAAGGCATGAGCCCTATCTATGTCGATGAATTCCTATCTATCATTCGAAGGAAGACAGGAGCCCCACTTACCAACTAGAGCCATAAGGAAGAATTCCAGTTGGTGACCACAACTTGTACGATCTCAGTTCTCGACTCAGTCTTTGTATTGATTGATTCATGAGTCATGTAATAGAAGTCAAGTATAGAAAGAAAGAGACCCAGACAGGAAGAATCCATAGAATGAGTAAGTGCGACGGCTAAGAATATGAGCTAGCGCTTAATAACCTCTCAACATAGTCTAAGCCTAAACAGATTCATAAATGAGTTCCAACAGCCTATTCTTCGGTCTTCCCAATTTTAGTTAACTACTGCTTTGGACCTTCTTCTCGATGAGAACAAGCTAGATTCTCAACATCCTTAGCCCTTGGTTATATGCCATTCCCAACCTTTCGCACCATCTATCCTCTTTCAAAACAAGTTGCCATCTAGGGCCCGACTTGGGAAAAGAAATACCTTCCACCTCGTGGTTGACAGTAAAAAGATGAAAACGGAATGCCCGTCTGAAAGACTTCTTGATTCTTCCTTTTTTTGTCTTTCTGAACTCTGGCTATAGATCGGATAAGTTGGCTGCTGTGGGAGCCCTTTTCTATTAATTACTCCAAGATCGAAAGGTATGAAGGATCTCGTAACTGATCCCTGGAATGTTCATCTTTGTTGCCTAAAGGAAATTCCAGTTGGAATGCAAACCAGGAGCTCAAATCAAAATCTCAAAGGTAGGTGGTAAGATGCTTGTGGGCAAGCCCCTTGAGCTACTGAAGAAGGAGTGCCTATCAAGTATCAAGTTATTATGCCGAGAAGTGTCGTATTGGTATCTGGATGCGTCCCCCTGAGCTATTCTTCTTTTAAAGCATCCCGACCTCGAACTTTTTTGCTTTTTTGACCCTCGACCCAAGAAAATCAAGTTGAATTGAGCTCCTTCTTTTGAATCAGTAAATCTTAGGTGTAGTCTTTCAATCAATGTGGGAATCCCAGCCTTAAACTTTCAACCGTTTGTTGCCCACTCTTTTCAGACTGGGTTGTCAGTTCGCATCCTTAATCCGTCAGACGGATTTCCCATTTAGCAAAAAACTTTGCTTAGCGCTCGGGATAAAGCTTTGATTCAGTAGCGGAAGGGCACCCCTTATTCTATTATAATTTCTTTCATTGGGACTCCAGGTTATCTTCGTAGTTTCCACGAATGGAAGGCTTGAAGAGGGATGGGATCGTCTATTCGTCTATTTCTTCGAGCCAGGCTCTATCTCATCTCTGTCTTTTTCTGGTCTGGTGTGTTCTTTTTCCTGTAATTGTTGGATTGGGTGATCCTTCGCCTCCGGTTGATCCATTCCAAAAGGAATATGGTCTTAGTTGTCGCTTGTAGATCTCGTTTGGAGATATAGCTGCTTGTTCGTTCCCCTATCTTGCCGCTACCTCCAGATCTATTTCCGACGCTTTCTTTGCCCCACTTCTTTTTTCTAGATCTTGTCCGCGTACTGAGATGTGAAGATGTGAGATTAAAGAGTTTTGAGAAGAATGAAGAGAGTCGTTAAAATGCCTTTATTCAAGAGCCTAAATAGGGAATTGCCTTGAAAGCCCGTTTTCCTACTTGAGTTTAGTTGAAATGCGAACCAAGCGATCGTGGGGCTACTTCGCTCTTCGGGTTGTTTGCTGATCCTTCCTTCCTTGAAGGGCTAGCGCGAGAACCCGAGAAAGAGCTTCCAATTCCGGCGCCTTTCTTTAAATTTCAAAATGACTCATCGATGGTAACACCGGTTGATACTGCTGTTCCATAGTATAGTAATAAATAGTACCAGTGAGAATACTTGAGCCAAGATCGTACCCACGCTCTAAGTACACCCCATTCAAGGAAAACTAAGCTACTTTCTCTCCTAACACCCATTTAAATATAAAGCCCGGAGCCTGTGCTTATTCACTGCTGTTCCGCTACAGAAGCCATTACATGAGAGGAATTTCCTGCTCCGGGCTAGTGCTTCGCTCTCACCAGGGGTATAATAAAAACAAGCAGTTGGTATAAAAGAAGTCAGCCAGAGGTCTACTTACTTATGAAAGAAAAGGCGTAAACGGTGATCATTGCAGTTGTTTAAAGAGGTTCAGGGCAAAGAAATAAGGCATTTAAAAAGACTTGCATCTGATTCAATAGCAGGGGATTTAATAAGAGCTAGGAGAAGAGCAGATTCGTGAGTCTGTAGAAGAAAGTGAGGAACTTCACCTTTTTTGCAGATCTGCTGTGAATTCTGTTCAGAAAAATAGCTTTTATATTACTTAAGTGAGTCCGGTAGGTCTATCTCATAAGGACCCTAAACTGGTAATGGAAAGGATGCTGTCAAAGACCAGAGAATCATTCCATTTTGCTTCAAGCATGCTAGTCTCAGTCCATGTCATGCCAGTCTTGTTTGAGTCGCTACTCATGCCCTGCAGGGTCTGTCTTCTATCTTTATCTTCTATGATATACCAATTAGCGGAAAAAGAAGGGCTGGCTCGGGTATCATAACTGCTAGTGAAAGGGAAGTGCTATCCAACTATCTTAGGTCGAGTTCCAGTTCCCGCTTGATAGACGGATTTCACAACTGAACTGACAGATCGAATGAGAAAATTTATATATCGAAAAGTCAGATGTCAAGGTGGTTTATTTTATAGATAGACTCGAGAAATAGACTCGAAAAGAAAGGGTTGAAATCTGCCCCAGAAAGAAGCCGATGTCTAGAAGGCAACTAATGTCATTCTCAAAGAAATCCAATGAGGCTAAGCGGAACAAGTCAAAAATAGAGTATAGAAGTCAGGGTTGGGAAGAGGAAGGATTTCAGTAGCTAAGTTAGATGGGCGATGAAAGATTTCGCTGAAACACAGACAAGCATTAGCCTCAGCATACGAATCCGCATCAGTAGACGAATCTGCGCATCCGAAAAAGCGTAATATAGGTTTGTTTTAGAGAGGGCTGTGCGCGAAGGTGCGATTGAGCTCTGAAGCGGGCCTCTCGGAATCGGAACAGATTTTGACCGGCCTCGACCCTCGGCCGACACAATGCAAAATTGGTACCAAATGCTTCTTAAAGAGATGAAGAAGAAAAAGCAAGGCAACTTCCGTGACGAGTCAATTCGGATTGGAGTCTAGATCTTGGTGGGAAGTCCAATATCCAGTCATTTTGAGATGTAGGAAATGTCGCGCCATAAACTGAAAGGATATACCTATAATAGCCAAAGCAATCCATGATGTGACAAAGTGGATAGAGCTTTGAAGAAAGATAACACTGATGCTATACTATACATGGATCTTACCGCTACGCCCCTCCTTGCTTGCCTAAGACTTCTTGCTTCAAGTTAACTTGCCTTGCTTCTTTCTTTTCTTCCTTGGATGCTGTTGCATCATTAGATAGGACTTTCTTTCTTTGATCGTTCTTCACAAGATTAAGGTTGAAGAGGGATTAGTTTTTCACTCTAGCTCTGACTCAACGTTGGGATTCCTCCTTTTCAAGTAGTTCTTTCAGAATAGAATCTGTTGATACGAGATTCAACCGATAGCGGATAGATTCATAAAGTGCAGTCGATGTGACACAATACAACGACAAGCGAATCAGCTCTAATCTCACGGGTAGGTACTTAACCGGAGAGAGGGATCTGCGCTAGCCTATTTCGCGTTGGGAAAGTCTACCGAAGTGTATGTGTTAAGGATAGAGTCATTTCACCGATACGGATAAGCGACTTGAGGTATTCAACCCCGGATGAACACTTCTCTCGATTGACTATCTTGATGCGGAGGGGCCGCTTCTTCCAGAACCAAAATCTTCCCTTTCTCACAGCATTTTCGGAGCAGGCCTTTCAGTTTGACCTAATGGATCAACTCATACCATATTAGAGGTAAACGACCGACTGAGCATGAACGACTCTCCGAGCAAACACCACTTGGAGACAGTCTTTCAAGCCAGCCAGTCACACTCGTTACCTGAACGCTGCTTAACAACTGACGCAAAAGATGGCGGCATTTCTGCATTTTGTACTCGCCCCATGTTATTCATTTGATTCTTCGTGGACCCAAGATCATCATAATATGGTTCAAAGGAAGAAGAGTCAAGAGTCTGCCTCGGACAGTGAGTTCCCGAAAAAGGCTTTCAAAGCCAAGGGAGGACATACAAAGTCACCGGGTAGCGCTAGTGCTCGTCGGAAATGTGTAACAAGTCTCGATTTCGATTACGACGGTTCCATACTATACTCTAACAGAGCAGAGTTTGATACTTATTAATATAGAAAGATTAATATAGAAAGAGGGTTTTGATGAAAGACTTCCTGTGCTTAAGTTGTTGCTACCGTTGGAGCATCTCACTTCAAAGAAAGACAACGGTTTTAAAGTCAAGTGGTTGGAGCTTCAAGTCGTGATCGATGGGCATTTGTTGAGGAACAATAGGCCGATGGCGGCACCGAGAAGAGCAGGTTTCCCGACCCGAGCTGTGGCAGACAAAGGAAAAGCATTAACGATCGACCCGCAACACCCAACCGAAAGAGCCTGGTTCAGCTATCAGTGAAGATTAGGCGATCAAAGAAGGAGTTGTCGTATGTCGTTGCTTTCGCTTTCTGGTTCGTCATTTGTATGAATCATATTGCTTGGTCGTGTAGATACACAAGATCATATGAATTTGACGGGACAATGATTGGCTTTTTCAAAGCCGAGAGGACCTATACGTGGTTTCTGGGTCAAAGCGGTACAGGATAGACTCGCTCCATGAGGTCGACGGTGTGCCACGGATGGTGGGCTTGGAGCCGTTGAGTAAAGCTATGCTGGCCTTCCGCTATGCTCTTCAATAACCGGGCGCCACGAGACGAGGCTACTTCCATCCAAGAGAAAAGTGAAGTCCAAAGAGCAAGCCATGATCAGAGGGAGCCCTCTGGTAACGGAGTGGTTTTACAACTTGAAACAGTACCTTCTGATACAAGTCAGTCAGGTGGGGTAGTTAGGCCTACGAACGAGGCCGGTAAGTGAGCTTTGATGCTTGCTTTGGGAATGAGAAAGAAAAAGGCAGCATGATGTGCGTACGTACCATTCCTTATCTATGGTCAACTACTCTATACTCTACTAAATGAGTACAGTACGAGTACTTTCTTGAATCAGAAGAACTGAACTAGCACAAATGTCTTCCAACTCCCTTAGTCGTTACCCCTCCCTATTACTATGTTCTAGTAGTCAGTGTCTATTCTTCTATCAGTGCATATTATTCGAACTCAGCCCCCGGGGTCCTCCTTTCCGCTCGGGATCACTTCAGTCTCGTTCCCTATTAGACGATCGACGAGTGAGGGAGCTATTAAAGTCTGAGCGCCTGGCTCCCACTACTTCTGAGTCAGTGAGGTGGCGTAGAACTCAAAGTGATGTCATAACCTCCCTTTCCTAGTTCGGAAGGAAAGAAGCGTACTACGTGAGGCCTCGCCAATTGATAGGGATAGGGAGGACCCATATTCTTTCCCAGGCGTATAGTCAAGTCTTGGCGCCGGGTCTCTGGTGTCGAGTCGCTAGAAGAGGAGCATTGGGCAAGATCACAATAATATCCGACGGAGGGGGCAGAACCACCATATTGTTGAGAAGACCCACTGTTTAGGCCCAAGAATTTATATTATAAGGGATAAGGGGATGACGTTTACCCCAAGAAAAGTAGTCTTGTGACTAGGAACGTGAAAACAACGAGGCTTGAAGTGAGTCGAGCTTACTTTCGTGGAGGACAAATAGGAGGACAACAAATAGACAGGGTGAAATATAGCGGATGGATGGTCAATTCATGTTATTCTTTGAACGATTGTGATTCCGGAAAACATGGAGAGTGACAGGTCTTTTGATTGATAGAGACCTTCCTACCAAAGAATCTTTCTAAAAGCTATTCCTTAGTGAGTGTTAATCCGGGAGTGAGCGCACTACTAGTCGTAGGGCCTAACAATAACTCATGAACTGAGGAGAATAAAAAAACTTCAATCGGTTATTCGACGAGAACTGCTAATGCTTCTTCTCAGCTCGGTCGACGTTCACAGGGTTCAACAATGAATATTCCCACCCCTTCGTAGCTGCTTCTGATCCTGTTTCAACTTCAACCTCTATCTTGACTGCTGCTGAAACTACTCGCTTTTTATCTTGATTTTTCTTTCTAACTTTCTATGACTCTCGAACTGCTGAGTCAACAAAACAAGGTAAACTATCACTAATACGGGCCGGGATGCTGTCTTTACCGGCGCTATTGCCTCCCTGTCCTCGATGCCTTTCCTTTGGTACCTCTCCTACCTTTGCGTCTGTTACCCTTGCTGCTGAAGCCTATTATCTATCCTTGTTCGATCACGTAGATTCGGAGAGATCGAAGGAGCATGAATGGCTACTCAATTCAGTCTCGTTAATGGCCTCACTCAACCTCCTCTCTTTGGGCGTAAGCAGCTCTTTCTTCCTTAGATTGAAAAGGAAATGGTGTGTCTACTTAACATAGGCTTGCCTTACACTTTTCCTGTTTTTAGTTACGAAATCCCATGCTACACTAAATTACTATCGTAAATAGCTTCCTTTGAGGGCTACGAGGCCCAACATCAACATGTAGGACGAGGAAGTCGTTGCAGGAAAAGCTTGTCTTGCTTTCCGGAACTGATTGCTTGACCGTCTTGTCTCGGGCTTTGCTTTCCCTTTCCTTTTCTTAGCGAACTGCTGTCTGTCAGTCGTACCGGAATCCACTATAGGACTATAGGAAGAGAAAGAGATGACTTGGTCCTTAATGAACTGCTTCGTTCGATGCGCTTCTTGGGGGATGGGTCCATAGATATATAAGGGTCGTCCCAAGTCTATCTTTCCGAGCTCGTACTTCAATCACTGCTTTAACAAACAGCAGGCGTAACAGCAGCTGCCCTTGAGAGATTTAGTGCGTACTTATCGAACTTATAATGGAACGCTTGGTGGTCCGTACAGGCCTTGAAATGCGGAAAGAAGTCGTAGCCAAAAAAAAATGACCTTAAAGAACGGACGATCGCTCCAGTCTACGCTCACCGGTAGTCGCAATAATCACTTAGCCCGCCTTAGTCTTAGTAAATTGAGGAGTGAACGGATTTGAGTGAAGTTTTGAGTGGAATTTGTCCACAACCAGCCCTAAGCTTAGCCAAAGCCGCAGAGCAGGTACGTGTCATAGCTTGACTCGGCCACGGTTTCATCGCCCATGTGAAGTGTGACAAGCAACTACATCGGCTAAGAACCATTCTATTCTCTTTCTTTTAGAAGGCAGCAAAAAGTGAGAGCAGCGGAAGGACGGACTTTCGTAGTGTCTAAATCATCTTGAAAGACCATAATGCCGTTAGCAGAGAACTTGATTTCCTTCGCTTCTTTCCGTTGACTTTGACCATTCTCGAGCCCGCTATTCCCATTTGATAAGCAGCGAGTACCTACATAACCTATCCAGGTTCATAAAGTGAGATTATGATGGAAGATGGTTGGTATCAGACTTTCTATGTAGTTCTTATGTCCCCATTTCTTTTGACTGTCTTGCTTTCAAAGCTTCGGTCGCATTCTTCCCATCTGTGAATTGTTGATTCGAAGGAGAGCGAAGTACACATTCAGCTCATAGATTGATCATTGGGATTCGGCCCGCGGTCTATAAAATAAATGAGGAAAGCCTCAAATCTTTATGGGTCGAGAATGAAACTACTCTTCGGAAACTAGATTATATAATTACAGGCTCGTTGTTCTCTGTCTCCGCTTGGGATCCCTTGGGATTCCTTGGAGAGGTTAGCTCCCGAAGTAGAAGGCTTGCCGGTCCTTTTAACGGCCCTTCGCCCACTATACTCAGTAAAGCGGATACGTTCCATCTGTCGTGCCCCGCTCCTTCTGTCTGTCTTTCGGATACCGTTCCTTAGCAGACTCAGGGGATCCGATACGACTATTCTTTCGCACTTTCTTTCCCAGTGGAAAAGATACGGTTACTAGCCTTTCCGCAGTGAGCGCTTAAGCCTCTGAACCGTCCTCTTTGTGATTAAGCCTTTTCGCCGCCTATCGGCTCAGTAGTTCCTTCTTTGGGAGATCTCGCTCACCTAACAGACCTGAGACCATCAACTGCCCCATTGACTACAACATGTTTTTCTCTGAAAGTTGGTCTTAGTTGGGATCGGATCTAATGTAAACTGCGATGAGACGGATTCCTTATCAATGAGATTTCTGTCTTGATGTTCGATGATCACCGACGTGTATCTATTCTATTTCCCAAACCCGTTCCCATCACACCGAGTGAATTCGTCAAAGTCAGATTTCCACAGCGTAGCGAAGTTTGTGATTGAAAAATACGTCTATGATTGAGAAAGTCTTTGGTTGATTTCTCGTTTCATAAAAGTATGAGATGCCGCTTTCTATTCTTTCTATTCAATAGCAGAGGAAAAAGAGACCGACCGGAGAAGCTGGAGTCTACTGGAGCCGCGTAGCGAAGTGCTCTCACTAGACTATATAAGGGTCTGCTGCAGGATCGAAGTTTCTGTTGAAAATCAGACAAGACTATGTCACCCAACTAGAAAGACACAATACGCTGTTCAAAGCCACTTTGTGGTCAAAATGGATACAATCCGACCACATTCAAACATAGCATAGAACAACCAAGCGCTTATGGATTTGTATGTACGGGTACCGAGCTATCTCACTATGTGCATCCGGCAAGGCGTCAAGTCAAGGACGATGGAAAAGATCTCCTCCGTCAGGAGTCGTACAGTAGAGGTTTCCAAGAATGACTTAAAGAAGACAGCGGCGGTATAGTAATAGGCTTTCTTTGAATTGTTGAGAGACGGGTTGCAACCTGACTTCTATAATGCTTCATATGCTTCTTGATCGATGGCAGTACTTAGCCTCCCGATATGGTACGGCGGATAGTGCTTATCTTACTAAGCGAATCTCGGATCGCAGATCATCGGTTCCAGAAAGAAAGCTTATTTTCTAATTCAAACATGAGGGAGGTGCTACTAACAAAGCTGTTCGGATGCGCGGAAGATTGAGGAATGTAGAAGTCTGAAAGATCTTCGGGTTAGATGGCATCTTCTTCTACTGCTAATGTGGGTGGGCATTTCTCCATGGACAAAAGAAAGGATGAATTGAAATTATGTGTCCCAACCTAAGACTTTTTAATAATCAATTTTTTGAAAACTCTCAAACAACTGATTATATAGAGAATCAAGAAACTGACAACCCGCAGTGCCCGATCCAGATAAAGGCTATGGCGAGCAAGGCGGACATGAAACTCAAAGTAGGCCACATCGAAAACCGAAAAGAAAGACTATGGTTCGTTATCGTATTCTAAGTAGAAGATCCCACGTACTATCCGAAAGGCCGATTCCTCTTCCTTTCCTCGGGAAGTACTTTGAATAGGCTGATCCGAATTAGGCTTAGGTCTTCCACGCGCAGGCATACCCTTCCGGGTGGGGACATGGATTTTCCATTACTTAGTCATTTGTTCCCATGAAAGATAAATGTTCTTAGTATACCGATCCCCTCCCTTACTCAACAGTCCTTCGTTAACTTCGAACATTTTAACTAACAGGAGTCTCGGTTTTCAATTTCTTTCGGAAGAAGGCTTCCTTTTCGTTGACTGGTGAACCATCACTCGAACCTGGAACCGACCTTTTCTTTTCCGGAACTTAAAGAATGGAAATCAGTCCGGGTAGCGGGTAAGCATGAAATCCAGTCATCTGGGGCAATGGCAATCCAGCATGCGGCCTAAAGTCTATCACTAGTACCCATCCGATTGTTCGACCTCTTGTCACTTTAGCCATCGAAATGACATGCGTTTGGTACTCTACGAGACCTCTAACTCCTCTCTTTCGTAGAGCCCGCGCACTCCCCTGAGATAAGAGCTGATTTGCTCTTTCTCTCTATTATAGAATATTCTTTTTCGCGAAAAGAGGTTGCGAACAGATAGCCTCGCTCACTCGTGCTATTAACATAGGACCTCCCCCGTTCCTACCGCACTCAAGAGATGAAAGAGATATCCGTACAATCTAAGGTTATCAAGGGGGAAGATAGTCCACTTCTCCGAGGAACGAGAAATCCAGTAGACAGAGAGCCTTTCGGGTGCAATCCAATCCCCATTCATTGCACCATTCGCTTGCTCCTACCCTTGAACAACTTATACAGAATCAAGTCCTTGATAACTACATGATGCGGCTTCCAACAGACTATCATGCAATATCAAAGACTTGAGGGAATTGCACCGAGTCCACACCTAGATGACAAAGAAGACAAGCAATTGAAGTGATCCCGGCAGGTGAAATGAAAACAAGGGCTCTACGGCGATCCCGCCGAGGGGGCTTCTCATATCATACGTATCAGCATGACTTTTGTGTCCCGGGAAAGAAAGCATTTGAAAGCGTAAACAAGCCAATCTCATCTCCAACCAGCACAAGCAGATAAAAGCAATCCAAAAATTGAGGATCTTCAAGAACTTTCTTTCTATGTCTCGTTCGACATCATCTCATATCATCTCAGAGAAGAATGGTGCATAATCAAATGGAGTAGCGATTTTTCGTATCAATTTCAATGGAAAGCCCGTTTTTCTACAATTGCCTCACCTAATTCTATTCCATAACCCTCATTTCGAAAGCCTTACCCTTCGAAAGTCTTTCTTTCTCTTTCATAGCCCGATGCCGCTTTTTTCAGGCTTTTCACTTTCCATTTTCTCAATTCGAATTTTAGAAATAAACAAAGAAGGGAGCGCAAGAATCAACTTCAGTATGGACGTCTCCGAGACCTCATCTGAATAGGTTTGTCTCTGTTCTTGTTGATTTGACTTGGGATGGGGGTTGAAAAGCTCTGGAGAATGCCGAGAGGGGCAAGAGGGGGGTCGATCTCTTACGACTTCGGTCTCCTCTGAGCAAGGCAAGCTTCCGACCTAAAGGTCGCCTGGACCCAATTGTTGGCATCAAGTCGAGCACTCAATGTGAACAATACTGGTTGGCCCCGTCGTCATGGCATCCGTACCTATAGATCCTTCGTGGGAAGGAGTCGTCTCCATTATTATATATGAATAAATCGATAGCTTCTTTATGAAAAAATAGGAATTTCAAATCAAATATAGGCCAGCTCTGTAGCCCTGCGTTCCGGTATCTGCTACTTAGGCCCTTCAAGCCAGCCCCCTTCTCAATACCCAGGCGATCAGTAACGTTCCCCCTTTGACCCCCGCGGGATGATTAGGGGCTTGTCTTTAAGCAGCTGGTTTCCACGTAGCTACATAGGATAGATAGTTTCTAAAAGCTACAACCTTCTTTATTATTCTCCGAAAACATACCGAGGTTTTTGCAATCTCTCTACTTAGAATGAACCTAAGCTGCGGAAAGACCATTAACATTCACAGTAGGAAAAGAACGGTTATTCTCGATGCAGTGGGAACGGAAAGGATTATTACCAGGGTATGAGGATACCAGCTTTTTACCAAAAAAACAAGAGCAGATACGAGTCTAGCTATGCCGAAATGAGGCATTACAGAAGACTGCGCGATAGCAAGCAAAAAGACCTAGCATCGATCGACAGAGCGTATAGAATAGCGGAATTCTACTTTTAGTAAGAAAACTGCCAAGATAACTCCCAATAGTTCTAAGAGCACTCCCATAGGCTGTAACCGCCAAAAAGGTAACCAAATACTGGCAAAAACTATAAAATACCTGGACTTCTTACGTATACAATTATGCAAGCCCTATATCTCTATTAGCCCATACAAAAGCTGGAAATCAGGGCATCAGTTACAACAGACAGCTCAAAAGTGGGATCACTCCTATATTATTGGCCTGCGATGCGGCATTATCACTGCTACAGAACAAGGGGCTTTCTTTCTCGCTGGGGTGGATCCAGAAGGATGTAGAATTGAAGATCACCAAACAGTGTACTTTAAGGTTCGCTATTACTGAAAAGTACATTGATGAGGTGACGTGCGAAGTCGTTCCCCATCTGCCAAGTTCTTTTTTGTAGTCCGTACTTGTGGGACAGAGATGCTATCCATTACAGGAGATTGCAGAAGTACAGATTTTTGAAGGACGGGATGGAGTTCATTTCATGATCAATGCTGCCAAGACTCAGGAGACCGTCTCTCTTATCACTGCGGCACAAGCAAAGAGGCTAGTGAATGCATGTGGGAAATGGATTTTGCTGATGATCAGACCGAAGGAGGAGATAATTCAGTCTCCAACACACTCTTTGAAGCCTAATCAGAAAGCGTCAATTGATCGGCTTCTGAAACAACGGTTTGAGGCTTTGTTCCAAGACATCAAGGTAGGCGGTAAGCCTAGGAGATCAGTGGAGCAGAGTGAAACTATCCTACCTATGACAAGGAACTGTACGCACTTCACCAGGCAGTGAAGCACCGGCGACCGTACTTGCTAGGTAAGGAGGTGATTGTTCATACTGATCATAAGCCTCTTCAGTTTCTTCAAACACAATCAAAGTGACAGCAGGCTCGGCACATGAAGTGGATGTTATATTTTCAGCAATTCAATCTGGTGATCAGTTCGGAAGGGTTTCACTAATAAGCTGGCTGATATGTTATCTAGGCCCCTTTACAGTTTCTAGTTTGCTGGTTGCTATGCAGATTCAGCCACTATGCCATTCGGAGTATGTTGAACTATATGAGACAGATGCAGATTTGAGACCTGAACTGAAGAAGCTGAAGAAGGGGCAGTTAACAGAATGAAGTTTGAAAGACGGGGGTGCACAGCTGTGTGTACCAAGAGAAGCTGATAGGGTACAGTAGATCAGGGAGGCTCATACGTCTAAGATCGCAGGACACTTTGGGTTGAGAAGACTCTACTCAACCTACGCAGATACGTCCACTGGCCCAATTCATCAAGGGTTGCGTGCTGTGCAGCACATCGAAACCCTCCAACCGGAAGCTGGGTTTATACACGCCGCTACCAGTGCCCAGCAGACCTTGGGAGAGTCTTTCGATGGTGGGGGATTACAGCAGTCAAAGCATGGACATGACTACCTGTTTGTGGTGGTTGACCGTTTCAGCAAGATGCTGTGCCTGAAATAATGTAAGAAAACAGTCACAGGTGAGGAAGCAGCCAAGTTGTTTTTTCAGCATGTTTGGAAAAATGGGTTATTGCCTAATTAGATTATTTCAGATAGAGATAGCCTAAGCCCTTTTTGACAATCTGCTTCGTGAATGTGAGGGATTAATCAAAAAAACCTGATGTACTATTTCAGCAGATCATAAGCGAGCCTGCTTCTTGCTAGCCTTGCTATCATTCATAAACTTCAAGGCGAGTTCGAAAGCTTGACAATTGACTTTTGAGAGCCCTTCTTAGACTTAGCTCTTCCATAAATGCAGAGTAGACAATAATCTGTCTAGTAGTATACTAGGAGCAAAGAGGAGCTCGCCAAGCGGAGGAGCCGGGCTCAACCCACTACTTAACTAGTCCGGAGCAGTGTCCCTTTGCTATGTTCCTGTCTCGAGGCAAGTCTGCTATCTTCGGTGACGACTTGGTTTTGGTATCAAATAATGACCAACGTCGCTTTTCGTGTACCGGAGCGCCATTCTGCTAGAACGCAGAGAGCTCACGTGTATAGGTTTACTAAAGGTCAACCCCTTGGTTTCTACTCTTCTTGGCCGGTCTTCGCACATCATATGTTAGTGTGGTGGGCCGCCTGGAAGGCGTATCCTGGTAAACGGTTTGAAGACTATGCTATCTTAGGCGACGATATTGTTATCGCCGATGAAAAGGTAGCAAAAGAGTACCTAACCATAATGAATGAGGCTGAAGTGACTATTTCGAAAGAAAAGTCTCTCATCTCGGTTGTGCGGAGTTCGCGAAGAGATTTATGACTTGTAACTTGACTAAGGATTTCTCTCCCGTGTCAGCTAAAGTTTGTAATCTCTTTACTGGCTTCGCTCCTGCATTCCAGTTCCGTATCTTAGGACTGTCCTTACAGACGTCTTATAGACTACGGGGTGCTGGTTACAGGACTGACTCATCTCCTCAGGCTCCGAAAGGTAACCAGAGAAGGTGGTTAAGACACTGGTTATTAGCCCATAGTCCTACAGGTATCCGCCCTTATCCAATCGATTTGTGGTTCACACTTCCGGTTGTGTAGACCCATATCGTATTGGGCATGTGCGTTCTTTTATCATAGATAAGATCAAGCCTAGAGATTTTGATCCAGACAAGATCGATAAACTTAGGTCTGTTTATGATGGAGATGACGAGCTTTTTTGAGCAGCTGTTCTCCGAATGGATGAAAGAGCACTTAAAGTGCGTTGGTATGCTGAAGTGTCCTACACCGTTTCCCTAAGCGATCTCTTGAAACCTCCAACCATGTGCTGGGACTATTCCCGCCGAGCGTATGAGAGAAATCTCTACGTCCGTTACGGGTTGTTGTTCCAAGCGTGGGAGAGGTACAGAGCCTCCTAAAGCTTTGAACACTTTAGAAGGATCGTTGGAAAACGGGGAGTGGGCTGTTGAACTTGGCCGTACAGTAGACGTGTAAGAGTCTACTGCACTACTGCGTCCAACAATGGCCTCGCTTAGTATGGATCAGTGTGCAAACACTGCTTTAAGACTAAGGTCTAGCAAACCGGTCTCCTAAACATAAGAATAGTAGAGTTGCGCGGTAGCCTTAATGCAAGTACGGGCGGGCATAAGCATATGCCTTTGCCGCCTCCTCTGGTTAGGGATATCGGATGCTAGGGTAGCTAGGGGAGTCGTCAACCCAACCCGAGGTGGACTCAAATGTCTATTTTATTGTATTTGAACTTAGGCACTTGACTTCAAGGAGAGCAGACCAAGTCGAATCCAGAGGTTTTAAGAAACCAAGTCAGCAAGTCGAAGCTCAAGGACGAATGAGTTCTTGAGTCAGCAAGCTTTCTCCTCTTTGGCCCCCTTTCAAGCACCAAGGCACCAACCAAAGCGACCAAATCGAAGAAGAGAAGGCGCTTGCGGGAGCTTACTCCGCTTAGAGAGACTGGAGATCGTAGTCTCAATCCTAACCGCAGTGAACAGATACCCAGCTTCTTCTGGAAATCCTAGTACTGCAATACTTGACTTTAGTCGATCGACATCTCATTAGCAAACAAACATAGAAGAGTCAGCAGCTCTCTTCCGGTTATCGAGTTTGATTACCTGACAGGGTCGGCTAGGTGAGTTTGATTCCATTCCCGTGGCAAAAGGAAAAGAGCTTGAGCTTGATATCCGGGCTTCTATCGGTGAAGAAATTATATGCCCACGGTTCCGTACTAAAGAATGAGCCGACAGCTATCTCCTTATCCTTAGCTTCTTAAGGCACTCACTTGACTCTTGTTCTGTTCAGTTATTGGTAATCCATCCGATCCCGTTATCCTATCAATAAAGAAATTATCTGCCCTTACCGAGATTGTTCCATGTTATGCCTCCCGTGGTACATAAAATACAGAGAAGGTCACCTTCGCGCTTCAGTTATCGGTTAAGGCTTCCCCTCCATTGGATCCGTAGGATATCGAGTTTGATTACCGCCTCTATCGGCTATGGGATATGCAATTCTCTTCCCTGACCTAACACAGAGCAAAGTAGACTTATTTCGCGCTAGTGCTAGTACACGAGTAGACCGCTTTCACCTAGCTATTGCTCACTAACAGAACCTCCCCGTACTGGAGAAAAGCACTTTAGCTCTGCTTCGCTCTGCGCTGCTAAAAGTACTTGATCCGGGAAGCACGAAACTCTTCTAAAAGCGGAAGGGCTGCAAGAAAAGAAATTTGATAACTAAAGGGAGCCGTAGTGGACCTCCTGATTCGATTTGGAAGAGCTCTTTTTCTCTTTGCTCGCTTGTATGGCACCGGCCCTCGTAGTTCCTTTGCCTGGGTCTCGAATCGAAGTGGATATACAGGTGTTGCTATTGGCCGCTTAGAGGCAACCCGGAGGGCAAGCTTTCTCATCACTCGATGCGCACGCAAATAGGTCTTTCTCGCCCCCGGAGAGATGGAACAAGATTGCCCGGAGGAGTTCTTTATCCAGTGAAGGGAGAATAGTTTCCATTGGTCCTGATTTTGTTGTTCCGAGGGCCTGCCGGATTCACCACTGGTTGTTCGGATGCTGCTATCAGCTACATCACCAGGAGTAGAAGACAAGGATTTATAAGGTGGAGCTTGGCTCGCCCTGGGTTCGGAATCAACGGATTGAGGAGATGACCCGCTAGATAGTTGTGCTTTGAAGACAACCTTCTCTTTCCGGTTGGTGGCGACCAAAGGACTGGACTCAAGAGATCGCTAGTTCGGGCTTAGTTCCTTCGTTTGGTTGCTCATTCGCTTGCCTCGGGGCCGGGATGGAAAGCATCATAATAACTTGAATGAGATGCCGGATGAAATCGATTGATTGAGAAGAAGTTGGATTCGATTCCTGTAGGGATTGGGGGTGATCTGCGACGGTACTTGCCTGCTTATTCGGAGGGGGAAGACTCTCGAGTTTTTCGGATGGAAGTGAGATGGCGGAATCGGCCCTTTCTTTCCTATTTTTGTACACCCGCTTTCAAGCATTGGTTCCATGGATGGGACCAGAGATGGGGAGAGAAGTAACAGGAGCTTCCGAGCCTAGTACATCTGGTTCCGGCCTATTAGGTGGGACCTAAGGTTATCCTTCCCGGGTGAAGGCGTTAGAGGCTGGGGGGATAAGGAGATTGAAAAGAAGAAGATGGAGGGTTGCTCGCTTGAACCTTTTAGATGCAGCTACACCTGGTACCGCACCTTTCGTTAGTTGATGCTAGAAAGCTTGGCCGGTGATGAGCTGACTCGAAAAAAGGTTATGCAGGTGGGTCTTCATTTGCAGTTGCTGGTCGGGGCCGTGGGGAGATGAATAGTTCGGTTGGCCTTTGCCTGGCACTGGAACCGGAGATGGAGACAAATGTGGAGCTTACTCGCTTGAATCGCTTGGATCACCAGCCCACTAGCAAAACAAGGGGCAAGGAGTTTCGCCCGAAGCGCATTTCTGTCGAACGAAAGGACTTGGCGGGACCCTGGAAGATGGCTAGCGAACCTCAGTGCGTGGGGAAAGGTCATAGAGTTTACAGCCGAAATGCAGCATAATCGGAGTGAAATTAGGTGGCTTCACACAAACCAATCGACACTTGAATTCGAAAGACGAAAGACCAACCTAAACGTGCTCGAAGATCAAAGGTTCGGGTAAGGTGAGGCGGAAGGAACTCTCCGTCCAAAGAGTATAGATAGAGTCGGAAAATCGGCCCTCTGGAGGTGAACCTGTGACTTCGCCCTGTTCTTATGGCGGGCAGTAGCAACAACACGATCTCTCGGAAAACAAAAAAAAGACTAAAGCTCCCCACCAATCAAATAACGCACTGCAGAGCCAAGCCTGGTCTTTCTGCCTACAACACTGTCATCGACAGCCTCTGCAAAGAGGGAGCCTTCGATGAGGCACAGAAGCTGCTCGAAGAGATGACTTCCATTCCAGGGTTCTTTCTCCCGATGTCGTTACGTACACTTGTCTCATTCCCAGCTATTCTATCTCAGACCGTTGGGAAGAAGCCATCTACACTTTTAATGAAATGGTCAGCTGTGGGATTGCACCAGATGTTGTCACATTCAAGACATTGGTTGATTCTCTGTGTAAGCAAGGCAGGGTGCACATAATCTTTTTGTTTTGATGACTGCAAAGGGCTTCGCGCCTAATACAGTCTCATAAAATATATTGATGAATGGGCCTGGTGGGTCGGGTAGATGATGCAGTTAAAGTCTTTGAAGCTATGGTGGCCTTCAACCTGATCTGCAGAGTTATGGTATCTTGACTGATGGTTATTGCCAGAATGAGAGAGTTGATGAGGCTATTAATCTACTTAGAGAAATGAAGCAAATAGGCTTCAAACCCGATATTATCATCTACAGCACGGTGCGTCATGGTCTGTGCAAGGTCAGTAGATTTTGGGATGTTGAAGTCCTCTTGGATGAGATGGAAAAGGCTAGCATATCTTTAGATGTCACTACTCATACTTCCTTAATCAATGGCTTCTGCTCTGTAGGGAATCAGCTGCTATTTCATCTGGTCTGAGGTATGAAGTGACTCGACTGAAAGGAGAGGTATCAAATGACTCGACTGAAAGGGTCCGAAGGAGCTCGACCAGCGGGAGAGGGTCCGAAGGAGCTCGACCATAGGGAGAGGGGATAGGCTATAAAGAGAAAAGACTGGTTCGCTACTTATTGCAAGACACTGGATAGCCTTGGTAGTTCGCCAACCATATAATCGTTTAAAGCCGCTGACGCCCTTGGGAACTCATAGTTCTTTCTGAAAGAAAATCAAATTCATTCCCGAACGGACTGAGACTTGTTTTCAAACATCAATAGCGCTTGTGGCTTAGGATGCTTCGCAACTTTCACAAAAAGAAAGGGCAGGGTCCGAAGGAGCTTTCAGACTTGCGAAATCCATTACTCTAGAGATTGGGTTTTGAAGTAGCTCCCAATGAATATGAAAGAGCAGGATTAGACCCATACTCTATTCGTATTCGCTCAAGCGATTCCATACCTTCCTTCCTAAGGCCTATCACTTTCTGGCCTACTTGACTAAGGCACATGAACTGGAAAGCGTGATAACGCACTTGACCCCGATCCGATACGATACCGGGCTCGGGCTCTGGCGTGGCTTCAACTGGCAGGAAAGAGAACGTTCTGTTGAGGTCAAAACTATCTAAAAAAAGGGCAAGGTGGGGTGGTTTTTCCTTGTCACTAATCCGAATCTGCGGAAGAGGAGTCCGTCATCCTTGTGTCGTCAGCTGGCTACAACTAACCATATCTCCAGGGTTACGGCGAACATGCTACTCACTATCGAGGGTAAGGATGAAGACGGCGCTAGAGAATCAGTTCTTGGAGGAAGAGTAGCTGTTGTCTCTTTCCCGGCAATGTCAGATCAGGAAGAGCCGGCTTGACTATCTAAGGATACTCCTAGAGTACTCGTGGAATTGAATGAAGAAGCTACACAATACTAAAGAGAAAGAGCGCACCGAACACTAACGCTTACCGCGCAATACCGTAAACCCCTAGCACACGCTACTACCGCGCTCCCTTCCCTTAACGCAGAAACCGCGCGAACAGCAGAGCAAGCAAGACTGCGAAGAAAGAATACCAATAAGCTTGAAAAAGTTGATATTTCCTTGAAGCCTTAAGTAGCAAGAGTAGCTACTCATTCAATCTGACCTCTGACCATAGTAGGTACTCACTCATAACTACCTCTAAGGCAAGTTTGTAATCCAATTCCTTGTATAAGAGATTGACTATTGGGTAAAGGTGCGAAGCGATTAAAGGAGAGAAAGATGCTTCTATAAAGCTTTTTAACGATAGTTTGAATTTCTTAAATAAATCAAACTATTTGAGCTCTGCTTTATTGCTTCTCCCTCGCCTCTCTTCTAGCTAAGCCCAGTGCTTCTCTTTCACTTTTCCTACCCCCCTGACCTGACTGAATTTCAAATTCATTCATTCTGCTTTCGGTTACTAGACACTATTCCCTGAATTTTCATTCTTTGCTTTGGAAGAGAATAAGGCTTCGCTTCAAGGCTCGTATCTGAGCTCGCTTCTACAACTTCGCTCGCAGCTTCGTTTGAAGCTCAAAAATCAATTCTTTGTGCGCTATACTCTTGATTCTCCTCATCCTTTACCGTAACCCACAAGGAAAGCTGTGCTTCCCTTTCTATGCCCAGCTCTTGCACCCCTACTTCTCCTCTTTCTTTTGCCCTCTTCTGCGCTCGTGACCTTTTAGGGTAGTGAGCAAGCATAGGAGCCAAGCAAAGCAATCTGGTCTTAGGCTTAGGTAGGGTTAGCAGACTAAAGATCGGAAAAAAGAAGTGAACCTACCTACCTTGGGGGCTAGAGGAAGGACACAGCTCAAGTGAGCTGCAACAAGGGCAGTGGGTTCAGTTCCCACGTCTGGGGCTTAGGAGTAGGGCTCGGGGAAATGTGTAGATAGTAGTGTGCCTTAGATTAAAGTAGTGCCCGCATCAAACAAAGCGCTTCAAACCGGGTCTTTAAAAGAATGAGTAGTGCTCGTGCTCGGGGAAGGGAAAGCACGGTCCAACTGCCTTATCGTAATGTTGTAAGGTGCCGTAGATAGCTATTCAATGCCCTACTGCGCCTTAGAGCCTTTTTTTGAAGCTTCGGGGGGAGAGACATGTAATAGCGTTTTTCCGCCTACTCTATATGTTGTTTTTAATTCATCTTCTGCACTAGATGAAATTATACGTGCCCGCAGAAAAGCATTTGATATATGTTGTTTTTCAGCCTACGAGCCGCTCCCTCTAGAAGTACAGGAGGAGTTAGAGGCAAGGGAAGAAGCACATGTGCCGGCAGCCGTCGCCCCGCGCCAACCACCACTAGAATCACCATCAGTGGAGTCACGGCCCCAGGACATGGTAGACATAGTTCGCCGATACGAGGAAGAAATGGCAGCAATGCGGAAGATGATGATGGAGATAGCAGCGGAACTGAAAAAGAGCAAGGAGCCACACATGATCCCTGCCGTTAACTTAGAAGGCACTGCCACACCACCAGTGGCTGGCGCTTCTGCGGCTGTAGGGGCGGCAAGCACCCGGCCTATGCTATACCCTCCCGCTGCCGAAACAATCAATACAAGACCACCAGCAGCCCTTCCTGGCACAAGCCAACAGGTCCATTGGCAGGGGCAGACCTCTGTGACTGAGGCACTAGCAGCGCAGAGGGCGTTATTCGAACAGATGATTGATGCTAAATGGGCGGAGAGAGGCGAAGACTATGTCCCGGTCTTTGACCAATACCGGGTGCCGTTCCCGCCGCATCACGCCACGAAGAGGTTGCCCCCGCCCCAAGTTACTAAAGTTCCAAAAATTGGATGGTCAGGGGTCGCCTCAAGAGCACTTGGCTTACTACATCACCACCATGGGAGAGCTGGCGGGGGACGAATCCTACCTCTTGAAGTCAATTGCCACCTCCCTCAGCGGTACCGCTTTCGAGTGGTATGCGAAACTGAAGCCGGGCTCTATTCTGGACTGGCGTGATATGCAAAGGCTTGGAGAGGTTCCACGTGGCGGAGAGGAAGATATCATTAGCAGAGCTCTTCGCCACCAAACAAAAGAAAGACGAGTCCGCCATCGACTTCATTAAAAGGTGGCGAGACCTTAGCATGAAGTGTAAAGAACCGCCCTCTCAAGAGGAAGCCGTGAAGATATGCAAGAATAACCTCCGGTATGAGATTACCGAGAGGATCATAGGGTCCGATATCCGGACATTCGACCGCCTGAATAATGCAGTGGCGGAGATAGAAATGTTCCTGGCTGATCGTCCAAATGCAGTGACTTCTAGCTCCAGTGGGAAGCCTAAGTTCGTGGACAAGAAGAACAACAGTCCCAAAGAGGTCAATAGCGTCGACTTGGGTGCCGTCCTGGATGGTGGGAGGTACAACAGGTGGTGCGCAGGCGACGTCATCTTCTTCCAGCAATAATAAAGGCGAAAATCAGAGGTGGAAGACACTGGAGGACAAGATGCAAAGGCCTTATTCCGGATAAGACCTGAAAGATATTCGAGTTTGCCAAAGAGAAAGGTCTTATAAAGCTGCCTGAGCCGAAGAGACCTAATGAAGTGGGCAAGACAGATGATCCCGACTACTGCTGCTATCACCGCATGTTGGGACACCCTACAGAAGACTGCTTCCCCCTTCAAAATGTTATAGAAGGACTTATTAAGGGGGGAAGGCTGAACATGGGCCGCCACTTAGTCAGTCCGCCGCAGCCCCACGCAAGAGTCAAGCGGACTTTTACTGCTAACGTCATTCATGAGGTGACTCTCTATCAGCAGTTGTCACCTGAAATAATCACCAGAAGCATTCAAGCCACCTTCAGTAAGCCAGAGGAGACGTCCTCAGAGCAGGAATCCAACTGGAAAGTGGTGCAGCCCGGCACTAACCTTTGGTGCTTCGACTTCAGGGGTGCGCGACCAAAGACGGCGGCACAACCATCAAAGGCTGGCACCTCTCAAGCCAAAGAAGCGGCATTAAGGAAGAGGAGGAAAAAGAATAGAAAGAAGAATGAAAAAAGGAAACTGAAGAAGAAGGAGGCTGAGGCCGATGGTTTTGCTGGTGTGTCGGAAAGAGGTCGCTTGCTTGGTGACGGTGCCGACTCCGGTGGACTGGTCTGATGAGCGACTGTAGATGCAGGGAGCAACCGCTGGAGCAAGTGTCTTCAGGAGTATGGGTCTGGTTTGACTGCACTGTTTTAGCTCTCATCGGCTTTGAAGCTGGTTCGTCAGAGGATGTCCTCTTTGCTTCGTAGACGAGCTCCTTGCCTGATGCCCTCCGAGCCTGTTCTGGCTTGGCTCGGTAATACTCAGAAAGAATGAAGACCATGTTGCAACTTATCTCCAGAGGCGGCCGACGTGACCGATCACTGTTGCCCCTCGAGTCCTTCTGTTTTAGAGATTCCTCAAAATCACCCAACGCCTTCTTTAGCTTTTCTGCGAACGATGGCTCTGAACTGAACTGGTAGACAGTGGTGATCCTGGAGGTGAATAAGGACCGTATTGTCCTGCAATGGTCTTATCTGTCTGAGCAAGGATCGTACTGTCGAGGGACCCGAAGATCAAAAAAGGTGCTGGCCGATCTACCGGCTCGGCCTTTGACTCTGCTTGCCTCTACTTTGAATGTCAAGCGTACAAGTTCAGTTTAGTGGGATTGACTTCTAAAGACAGGAATGGTTTTTCATCTCCCCGGGCACTAAAGCTACTGTCTGTTTAAATCCGGTCAGAGGATGGGACATGGAACAAAGAGTACTTCGGTTGGCTTTGCCTTCTTCTTCCTGTCTTCTCTGTCCTACGCTTAGGTCCAGTTCCTCCGGTCGGGTAGTAAATGTGGGACTAGCCAATGAGGAAGGTTCTTAGGCCAAGCCCTTTATCAGGATGCCGCTGAAACGGGAACAGAACAAAGGCTATACAGAGCCGAAGATGGGAGACGGGTTAACTAAACCAACACAATCGGAAAGACCATCAGTAGAATAGGGAATTGTCCAAGCCAGAAGGGGGCGGGCAAGGAGAGCGGCATTGCTATAGGTTCGATTCATCAATGTCGGTATCTCAGTCACAGATTGATGTTGTCCTTATACCCCTTGGCGGATTTCGCTTTTTACCTATAATATAATACCCAACTATTTGAGCAAGAGTTGCCGTTTTTTTTCCACCTAGGAGTATTGAATCGACTAATCCCTAAGCGGGTAGCCCGCCCGCATAAGACGATGGATACCGCCTCAGAAGCGAAAGGACCATCCCTAGTATCGTAGTCGAGTGCTCATTTACCGCTGAAAAGGAAGCGAATAAACGGATAAAAAACCCTGGCCTGGATCAATCACTTTTCAACGCTTCGCTTTCATTTCAATGCAGTATGCCGCTTTCCCGCTGACTTTTTTTGAGTAGAAAGAAGACCTCTTGTTTGCAGACTAATAACCCGCCCATGAAGAATGACTGACTTTCGAGGGGGTCCCTAGTTCACAAGCAGCCTGTTCAGCCCCACACTCCGTGGAAGCACACTGTTACCCATGCCATGGGACGAATTGATTAAGTCGAAGAATGCGTTCCGGTGAGCAAGTTATCTTCTCCCTGACTTTCCTCTGTTCTTTATGAGGACTCGAATTATTGTCTTTTCGACAAGCCTACGCTTCTTTGAAGTTAAGTACTTTGCCTCTTTTTTCCGATAGAGCTCTCTTTCCTTTACAAAGTAGGGGTGTGGGACTGATTTTGGACAGTTAGGAGCTGTCTACGGTTATTGAGAGGGTAGAGAGATCCAGCCATGAATATAGGAATCGGGCTTTCGACAACAAGGGCCAGTATTGGCGCAGCAAGGAATGGGCTATCTAACTCACTCAAGGGACGGGAAGGGCCTTACAAATGAGAAATAGAAGAGATAAGCTAAGCAGGCAGGCAGACTAGGCCATTAGCACTTGATGAGCTCAGAGCGATGAAAGAGCATTTGCGGGAGAACGCTTTAAAGGGCAATTGAGACCAGGAAATAAGGTCTTTTCTCGCATGTGTTAAGGTATCGCTAGTTGAGACAGCCGCAGGGGCTTTCGACTAAAGAGAGAGGCATTGAGACGACCCACTAAGTACACTACTACTATGGAGATAGCCGGAACTGGGCTTGTTACTCTTATTACTAAAGGCGCTCGCGGCTAGGCGGGCACAGGTGGACTCGACCTCAAACCATTATTAGCACTTGAGCTCAGAACGAAGAGAGAGCATTTGCGGCGGGAGAACGCTAAAACAAGGGCGATTGGGAGGGGCGCATGTAGAAGCCGAAAATCACGCATTTTACTGCATTTGAAGGTCACTAGTTACATTGACATGATAGGGCCTGGACTTGTTGCTGAAGAGAAGGGGACGTTGAGACGATCAACCTATGGAGATATCAACCTAAAGAGATATTGCCATCGAGACACAATGCTAAATTTTGATGGGCGTAGACCAGGCAGGCTAGGAAGTAGAGCTAACCTAAGCAGGAAAAGATCTTGACAGAGGTAGTGAGGGAGTGGGAAGAAAAGAGAGGGAATGGTATAGCACTATAGGGAATATGGAAACATATAGGAATTGGCATAGTTGCATAAATAGGAATTAGGAAGCATATGGGAATGCCATATAAGAGATCCACTAGAGCTTATGCCAAGGATGACTTTCCCAACAAGACAAGCTTGCCTACTCATGCTTGTTAAAAAGAGGAAGATCGCTAATTACAGGCAGTGTGTTCCACCTATGAGAAGATCAATTGAACTGGCCTCTGGCTTAAGGAGCATATAAACGACAAACTAAGCAGAAGCGCGTAGACTCAAAAGAAGGGAGAGGGGCAGAAGCTTCCTCTTCTATTCAGCAAGGGAAGTCAGATACTCTGCCAAGTTCGTCGAAGACTACGGCTTACAAGTCAACGACTACAGCTTCAACTCAATAGACTACAGCTTATTAGAACTCCACGACTTTCTCAACTATCAGTCTCCTACTCATGTTTGAAGGGGATATCGCTGACATGTTTGAAAGGGATATCGCTAAAAGGGGGCCAACTAGCAATCCTGTTACAGGCGGTGGTGTATGTATTTCCAATGTATTTCCACTTTTTCGAGGGGCCTCTGGTTTAAGGAAAAAGATGATGGACATATAAACTAAGCGACATCCAACAGAAGCCTAGGCTTGAAAGAAGGAGAGAGAAGAGGCATCTGACTCATAAGCTACTAGCAAACTTGCCAACGGAGTCTACGTTACTTACTAGCTAGCCTAACAAGAGAAGTACTGGCCAATGGAAGTACTTACTTAGCCTACCGAGCCTATCAATACAATAATGGAGAGGCGGGCAGAGAGCCAGCTAAGCCATATTTACCGAGTGGAATGAATGTATGTGGATTGGACGGCAGATCAGGGCAAGTTCTCTAGCATGTTAAAGCAGAACTAGTAAAAAGACCCATAAGAGGGCTTGAACTAGCGAGATAGGCTCAAAAATCGGCAATTTCATTGAGAAGGTTTTCCGCAGTTGACCGGGAAGGGCTGGAGGGCGGATTCCACCGATGAAAGAAGCCAGGCCACATAAGACTCTGACGGAATGGACCGAAGAGGCGAAGGGATTCGCACACTAGCAGGGCCAATCAGCGAGACTTTGACAATCAGACTAAACAAGGAATTGACTGAATAGGACACGAGCGGTTCAAGCCTATGTGACCAATGCACTTATGCTGCCTTCACTCAAAAGAAAGCACTTTAAAAGAAGCAAGGGATGAAGGGGAGGCGCTTGCGGCCTACGTCAAGTCCATCTGTCGCTTAGGGCTGTTATCGGTATAGAGGGCCCTTGCTCACTGAAGAAGGAAAAAAAGAGTGGAATGATGAGCCTTGGCTCACTAAACTCTATAGTCAGAGCGATCCGTCTGCTCTTTCTTTCACCCCTCTTTTCTGAAATTTGACTTCTCTTCTAAGAGTTGTTCAGTTCGGCTAGGCGGTAGTCAAATATCTAGGAATCTCATTCCGGGCAGGAGGTCGATCAACAATAATCATATCCTTATTCCTTGCGCTCCTGGAGCTGAAGCTCCCTGCGGGATAGCAAGTCCGATCTTTTGCATGCAACAAGACTTCCAGAAGCTCGAGCAGTTGAATGACCTGCGAAAGAAAAACTTTCCGTGTCGAGAGCCCACCCCTGCTGCTGTGAGCATTCCGCTTCCCAAGAACCTCAACCCAAGTTTTCCATCCACAAAGGCCGGTAGGTTGATCATTCGTTACAGTTTCCGCTGTGATGTCACCTGTCCGGACACCCGTTGCGCTTGTTCCCACTCAGCTCGGTACTGCTTTGCAGTGGTTCCGTGACCCACCTCATCAAGTCGTTTCATTAGCCAAAGCATTTGTTGATCACTCCTCTCTCAGCATCGAAAGGCCTACTACCATTCGTGATCCCGCAAGATTCGAGATCCGGACCTTTCTCACGCTATCTGGTTTCCCACTCCGTACTACTGCACGGCTCACTATTTCAAAAAACCCATCGCCTTGATTGAACCGACAAAGAAAGCGATTCAGAAATAGCAATATAGCTATTAACAACTGATAGACTGGAGGGGGAATAGAGAAAATACACTCTTACGGGTAGGTGGTCGATTCAATAGTTCCAGATGCAGGTACATAACCCTTGTCACGGAAGCATTTCGGGAACCAGAAAGACCCCCTCTGAATTTGGGCCCATAGCCATAGTTGTTCCATCTTTTTCTAGTGCAGGTCCATATCCATCAGCCTAATCATTGACCCATAAGCATACGCGGTAGAGCTAGCCATACCATTAGCAAGGGCTGGGCAAAGAGACCACCTACCTTACATTTGTTAGTGGACCCAGTGATGCTGTTGACCCAGTCACATATACAGACCAAAATCCATACAACAAAAGTGATCGCGATCCGTTTAGTGATCGAGGGTCCGAAGGAGCTGATGCTGCGGATAGAGATCTATATGCCGATGTCCTTCCATAAGGGATTATGAAGTTCGTGAGCGGGACCCAGTGCCGTGGCTAGGGGTGAAAGACACACGGGTACCGGAACCGGCACCGGTAACAGTAGTAGACCCAGTAGTTGCAGTGGCCAAGGGGTCGGCTAAGGCAGATGAAACAGTCGATGACCCAAATGCGCATTCAGTACACTAATGAGTACAGGATCCAGTCTTTGCGCCATAACCATATACATCTTTTTGATCCAATGGCAAAGGCACCTAAGTTCCGTTTGACACACAGTTCCAGAAGCAGGTGTTGGAGATCCGGGCGCATAGTCACGATATGGGAGGTAGAGGCATGGGCACCGGTAGTTGCGTCAGTAGCAACAGTAGCATAATCCTGATATGGAAATTCCATAATTCTTATATATATTATATAATAGTAAGCTGCTGCTGCCCTCGCTTTTTTGATTTTTTTAGTGATATCATAATCAAAACTTAGCATGGACAAGGAAGACTAATCACAACTAGTCGTGTGTCAAGATGGGACATGGATAGTTGTCAGGGTCATATATTCATATCTGTATCACGTCCCCCTTTTTCCTCTTTCAGGAGCGGGGGCTTATTCGGCAATAAAGAAAGAAGCCTAATCCATTCTTTTCCGGTCCAAACTAACCGGCTTGGTTGGTCCTTCTTCTTTATATTAAAGCTTCTTCAAGACTAATGGTCGAGTGCATAGGGAAGAATCAGGAAGGAATCTACGTATTAACAACGTGTTCACTCATCCAACGTGGAGAAAGTTATATATATTTTATTTAACATAGGAAAGGTCGAACCCTCTCTGAACACCTTATGACTGCTACTGAAGACCGAAAACCCTTGGTACTGAGTGAACGAATGAAGCGGGATCACCACTGCTCATCAATTGCTTGTACTCTAGTTTTTTACCAATGGCTTTGTTAGACTGAGCCGATTTCGTCGACCTTGAGGAACCCAATTGTTGAGACTTTTAAAAGGCGCTTGCGCCTGTTGGTCGATCAATTCAGAATTGCCTTCCATTCACATTCAGATCTTTGTGGAAAATCTAATTCTCTGCATGAAGAAAGTGGAAATCCCACCTTTCGTGTGGTTGGCGGCGAATCGGGTGCGCCCGGGACAGCGGTTCACAAATCGGCGTAAGCTGTACAATGAATCGGCTCAAATATTGGATTCGTCAAAAAAATCCCCTAATCTCTTTCTCGCCTATGTTGAGTAAGGGGGTGGCGGCATTTCTATGATTGCCTTCGCTTTACTCGGATCAATCTCAATCCCTCTCCGACTAACGGAGAATCCTAGGAGCTTTCCGGACTTTGCTCCAAAAAAACATTTCTTAGGGTGACTGTTGAAGGTGATTAAACACATTTTTCAGATTGAAGAGATGGTCTTCTCGAGTCCAAGACTTATAAAGAATATCATCAACATAGACCGTAATCTCTTGGTGCATCATATCATGAAAGATCGAAGTCATAGCCCCCCTGTCCTTTCTTTAACGTAGTAGTGGCACCAGCTTTTTTCAATCCAAAGGGCCTCGTACCCTTTTTTGATTATAGTTGTTGTAATGAATGACGTTTTCTCTTTGTCTTCCTCTGCCATCAACATCTGGTTATATCCTGAGAATCCATCCATGAATGACAATCTTTCGTGGCCAGCGGTGTTGTCAACAAGGATATCAATGTTGAGCAGTGGAAAGTCATCCTTGTTCCTTATTCATCTTTCGTCAGTCGATGCACATCCGAACTCCCATACACGCATAAGGCTTTCTTTTGTACGGGTACATTATTGGCCAAGTGGGATATTCAGAGACTTGCAGGAACCCAGCATTGTCTTGTTTGACAACTTCTGAATTTATCTTGAGGTGGGTGGAGTTTCTGCTTAACTGGCTTGACAGATGGTAGGGGAGATCTTTGTGTCCAATCCTGGCATATCCTGATACGACCAGGTTCAGACGTCTCGATAGGATTTCAGGAACTCAATCAAGTCTCGGCGCACTACTCACAAAAGGCGGGGTCAACGACGTGCCGATTTTCTTTTGTGTTCATCCGATCAAGCAAGGGTTGGGTTGGTCGAGGGTTCCAAACCGCTCCGTGGGCTAGTCCTATCTTTCCCTCTTCTCTTCTGAAGTATAGACGGTCCCAGGCGCATCTATTGCAGCTTGGCCCCTTTCACGAGTGTTCGAGGAAGTAGCTGAAAAGTCAAGCCGTATTGCGCGAGTTCTTATATATATATATAGTTTTTCAGCAACAAGCGAAGGTTGCCCACATATGAGTAAGCCGTAGCTTGCACGTTCCACTCCCAAAGCCAGCTGCCTTAACTGCAGGAATCCCAGCAGCAGGAATAACAGCTACAAGCCGAGCTGACAGAGCGAGACCAGCTGCAAAAGGGAGATTTGGACAACCGAACTTGTCTTCAAGCCGAACTGCCTGAGCTGCTTTATCCAGAGCTGCTCTGCACTCGCTACCATCACTACTAGAGCTGCTAGACTTGAGCTAGCTACTAGAGATGCTAGGAGAGAAAAGCAGGCAACTGGGCAACTTGACTTTTAAGCCAGATGAAAAACGTAGTGTGGTCCCTAGCGCGCCACAACTATACTAGTACTTGACTTTACTAAGCCCCTGCTTCAAAATCAGGCGCTAGCGCTAGGTGCTTCAAAACGCTAGCCTCACGTTGCTCTGGCTTTCTTCGCATGCTTTAAAACAAGTCGTTCCTGCTCTATCTGTCTAAGTAAGTCGAACGAAGCCGTTAAAGGAGCGTTTGGAAAGAGAACCAATGAGGAGGATCGGAGAAAGACCATTTTCAACTTATTATCCAAGTCTCGTGGAGCTAACTAGCAGTGACCAGGATCCGTCAAGCGAACAAGCCCAGTTGAACAAAGAAAAGTAGGCCTGTCAAGAAGAAACACGCTCAAGCTCAAGCTCTATCTCCTTCCTTCCCAACCTTGCCCTTTTTTTAGCTCTAAGGTAAGTAAGCTCCTTGCTCTTTCTCCGGAAGCTAATCCACCCCGCCTGTCTGGCCTTTCACAAACGCAAGCGCCTTCCCGTTCCTTTCAGCGTCGACCTGTCTTTTCAGCGTAGAAGCTTGCAGGGCGCTTGCGGCTGAATCATCGTAGAAGAAGTCAGAAAAAATCATGTTGGGAAGAATGGGTTCGTCGGCATTGTATATCTATATTGGACTTTCGATTTTCTGTGTACTCATCGAGTTGGTGTGAAGCTCCTATCGAAAATCCTCCCATCCAATGTCTTTCTTGGTTGGAAAAACCAAGGCCCGCTCTCCACAAGTCTCTCTATTTTCACATTCTTGGGAGCAGAGAAGAAAGAGAATGAACCAAATGATTGTTCTAGTTCTAGAAAAGATCTTCCTCACAATCGCTCCTTGTGATGCAGCGGAACCATGGCAATTAGGATCTCAAGACGCAGCAACACCTATTATGCAAGGAATAAATGACTTACATCACGATATCTTTTTCTTCCTCATTCTGATTTTGGTTTTCGTATCACGGATGTTGGTTCGCGCTTTATGGCATTTCCACGAGCAAACTAATCCAATCCCGCAAAGGATTGTTCATGGGACTACTATCGAGATTATTCGGACCATATTTCCAAGTATCATCCCGATGTTCATTGCTATACCATCATTTGCTCTTTTATACTCCATGGACGAGGTAGTAGTAGATCCAGCCATTACTATAAAAGCTATTGGACATCAATGGTATCGGAGTGCGCCTCTTAACGAGGGTGATTTAAGTGCAACGAAATGTACCGGTGGTTCGCGAAGCATCTGGCTTACCGGTAATCTCCCATTCCCGTCGTCGAGAGACTATAAGAACTATAGCATGCCAGAAACGGGGAGTTTCGGTGGTTAGACCTATACCCAACTCCCAGCATAGGAGCCTATGGTTCCATTCTTGTTGTTGCTGGAGGTACACATCCCTCTTCTCGGTGTGGAGCGATATACGAGAAATAGATGCTAAGCCTGAAATGTCCGATAACGGCGCTGAAGTAGTGAATCTATCGGCACCACAGCAGTGGCATACAACTTTGGACCTAACGGCCGGCCCCGTTACCTTTCGGAATGGGGGATCCCCGTTGGCAACAACCACGGTAGTAGTTGCGGAACTACTGGGCCAGGGAATTGCCTGAGAGGACAATCTCCTCTTTCTTCGCTTCGGGGACGGAGGTCCTACGGTAGGTAACAGCAGGCACACGCACTTGACCGAAGGGGACCAGCGCTTCTACTCCTCCACCGAGAAGCCGTTCGCAGCGAGAAGCAAGGGATGTCGTGAACGGTGGGAGGTCAAAGAGAATTTACCTATTCATAGAGTGATCCTATGATCTATATAGGATATAGACTCTTGCTTATATCATATATCTATATGATATAAGGGTGACTCAATCAATTGGGGGTGGCATAATGCATGCTGGAACGTGGGAATTCGAGGTCTCATGAACTACTACTTTGACTTTGTTTTGTTCGTGGACAAACGATTGTAGGGGCCGGCCGTTCACATGAGCATAGGGAATCTATACTCGAGCGTTCCCCCTGACAGGATAGGTGAGGAATCACTCTTGATCTGATCTATTGGGGCCTACAACTTCGCCGAGCCGACTAGCATCCCTTTCCACTGCGCATTTATCGAACAAAGAAGATAGGATCGAATTTGCTTTCCGTGGTGAACTGGTCGTCCCATACCTTCTGCGTGTCTCATGTGTGTGGAACCAGGTCTTTTTCGGTTCCAGCTTAACTGAAGTAGCCAAACCAACCCAGGGCGAGAAACGGTCCCCTGTTGCCTATTTAGTAAGCGGGCCTTCGATTCCACCGGGGTCTGACGGTCTCTGAGAGAGGGGAGAACCACCTAACTAAAGAAGAATAGTGCTCTTTACTTTATAAGAGTAGGCGTGGAGAGCTTTTTGCGGGGAAACTTGCAAGTCAAGTTTGGGGGGAGGCGGGCGTCGACCCAACCTTATGAGTATTCGGACTATAACAGTTCCGATGAACAGTCACTCACTTTTGACAGTTATACGATTCCAGAAGATGATCCAGAATTGGGTCAATCACGTTTATTAGAAGTGGACAATAGAGTGGTTGTACCAGCCAAAACTCATCTACGTATGATTGTAACACCTGCTGATGTACCTCATAGTTGGGCTGTACCTTCCTCAGGTGTCAAATGTGATGCTGTACCTGGTCGTTCAAATCAGACCTCCATTTCGGTACAACGAGAAGGAGTTTACTACGGTCAGTGCAGTGAGATTCGTGGAACTAATCATGCCTCTACGCGTGCGCCCGGATACATAGGCCGACTGCTGAGCCCACTCTGGCTCAGCCGCACCACCCGGGGTGCGAGCCACCCGAGAAGCAAGCTATTACAGCGAGCGGCTGGAGCAGTAGGGAGCCGAGGAGCAAGGCAGTAGATAAGATAGATGAAGGGGCCAGGCTCCCGGTAGAGCAGAGGAGACGGTTAGGATAACGAACTTGAAACGCGGAGCCCGAGCGGCCGGCGAGCGAGTGGTTAGTGGCAAATAGCGCCCTAGTTTATGGCATTCCTCTCTGCGGCTGGCACTCGAGGAACCACGGGGCACTCCATACAGAGCAAGCAAGTCTTAGGGATGAGACGCCCGCGCAAGGACCTAAATTCTCATTAGGAGGTCGAACCAAGGACCTATGGAAGTCGGGGCTACCCCGTCCCCATGGCAACGCAACAGTGTCCTGAGGGAGGAGTTTAGAGGCCTTATAGTAGCACGGACCTCTTTTTCTTTCTAGGTCATGCGAAGGGGGCCAGTCCAAGATCGTACGGTTATTCTACAAAGACAAGAGACGCTCTCAACGGCTAAGCGCCACTCTCTTTCTGACTTATTCCAGCTTCTTCATTCTTTTGTTTGTGCCGCGGTGAACGAACAAAACAAAAAAGAGGGCCGTCTCAGCGGAAGGAGAAGGACCCGCTACGGCAGAGACACGACTTACCCTCTTCTTGTTCCTAGCCGTCTGTTACGAGTCCGGGAAGCCTGGAATCATCAATATGAGGGATCCTCAAAATAGAGAAGGGCGGGGGCAGGGCTTCCGCAGGAGCCTCCCCCCTCTTCCCGGTCAATATAGATGGGAAGGAGACGGACATAACCAGCCTCTTTCTTTATGTACGTACACCTTTGTTTCAGGGTGGGGCCGCCCTCCTTCCTGCTAATCCGGCCATTTTCGAACCTTTCTTTCCCACCCTTCAATAGAGGACTTATCCATTCTTGCGATTCCCGGCCCGGCGCTCTGCGTGGTTATGTACATGTTCCGACTCGCCGGTCATTATAGATCTAGTGGCATGGCGAGGCGAAGGGGGGGAAGCTAGTACTTCGCTTCGTAGACTCGACTAGTCGCTTCTGGCGAAGCTTAACGAAGGCCGATCACTACATAGAGACAACTACCAGTCATGAGCTATCGCTCATGCCGTCAGAGGCGCAGGGCAGAATCGAAGAGCTTAGTGTGAAACGCTCAGGAAAGGAGCGGAGAAGGGGTTGTGCAAGGATGGGGTGGACATCTGAAAAAAGGTGAGATAAACGGAAGAGTAGCGCGGCTCGCTTCGCTTTTCAACGCTCCGCTCGCTGCTTCACTTCAAAGCCAGCTTCAAAATCAGGCGCTAGTACTTAGTTTAGTTGCGCCCCAAAGCGCACTGTCGAAGCCGTAGCTTGCTGCTCCCTTTCTCGCTTCCGAGAGGCGAAGGGAGCTTTAGAGAGTAGGGGCTTACGGCTTCCAAGCCTGGCGCGAAGCGAGGGGATTGGATTTCACCTATGATCAGATCAGTGGGCAACCAACGTGTACTTTTTCGTGGTGTTGTTGTTGACGTTGACTTTAAAGCGAATTTTGAAGTAGGCCGCACGGAGCTGCTCCCAGCTCAAAGGTGGAGGAGGTGCCGTGAAGATCTAGGAGTGTGAGCAGTACGAGCTGAAAGGCTCCCATACTGTTTGGAGGGCAGGGGGCATAGATGCCAAACCTGACCCCTATCTATCGTCGTAGAAGCTGTTCCTTTGAAAGATTATGGTTCTCGGGTATCCAATCAATTAATCCTCCAAACCAACTAAACCGGGAAGCTGAAACGGAAATGAAATTGTAGGGTGAGGGATGAAGTGACTCGACTGAAAGGAGAGGTATCAAATGACTCGACCATAGGGAGAGGTATACTCTGACTCGACCATAGGGAGAGGTATAAAATGACTCGACCATAGGGAGAGGGAAGGGGGGAAGCTCCAGGAAGGCTTCGCTCGCTCGCTCAATTCGCTCTAACGCTCGTTTAGTAGACAGCGAGTGGAGTGCATAAGCCGTTATTTCAGTGGGGCGAGGCCTTACTACACGAGCTCGTAAGTCAAGCACGGAACGAGCCTTGTCTACGATGTGAGACTTCCTCGTCTTGCTTGCTTCTGGCGAAGCTTAACGTCTGTAGGCATTCTGGTATGGTAGGAAGACTCCTTTTAAGGCCGACCACTACATGGGAGCGATAGCGAAGCCAAGCCGTCAAAAGGCGAGCAGCCCTTATAGCAATAGCAAACGGCCTACTTATAGCCCTTTCTTTTTTCTTATTTAGTTTAGGCGCTACTGAACTAAATTGACTACAAAAGTACCAAAGGCGACCTGAGACCGCCTTCAACACAAAAGGAACCCCCTGTTGCTTTTCGAATAGCCGTCAGGGACCGGTGGGGTTGTTGTTGGGAGGTCCAATGCTAAGCTTACCGCTCCGTGGGGTAAGCGTAAGCAGACCTATAACCAACATTGATCAAAGATCTTCCCGTTCAGTTGCTGAAAGATAGATGCTGATAACGTTTCAAAATGAGAAAAAACGACTCGAATAGAACTTCTTTTTTCCTTCCGGAAAAATGTTGTTTGTTTTGTTTTTGGGTTAGTTATCTTTATCGATTTTGACCTCTTTTTTTTTACTGATTTTATTGTTGTTTGTTATTTTAAAGGATTTGATGACTTTCTTCTTTATTTGACAACATCCCGCGTTCTCTCGATCTCGAATTGAGTGAGGCGGGCCCCCCGGGGGGACGCTCGGGGGAACTTGTCCCCCGATCTCTTGCTGAAAACGAGGCGGCCAACCACAGGCGCGTAGCGGTTGCCCCTGGCGGCTCAGGAACCGGCTCCAGCCGGGGCGGCTCATACCGCTCACCCGCTTCCCGCTGGGGGGCCAATCCAACTTGGCGTGACTTTGGGCCGCCGAGGCCGCAACCGGATACCGCCCCAAATAGGGATAGGGGGAGTACTCCGGATATCATAGAAGAGATTTTGAGTACTCCGCGACTGGGAATCGAAGAATCCAAACGCAAGCGCCTAATCGGATGCAGTCAAAGAGATATACGAAGGGGCTGCCATCAAATCAACTATGTCGATTTAAGTCTAATGACTAAATGGATCATTGATGATCAAGACGAAAACCCCAACTCTCCGCTATATCCTAAGCAGCTCCATAGTAAGGGAGAGGGAAGCACATACTCAAAAAGCATGCTTAAGGATGAAAAGAAACTATCCCGTCTTTCTGTCGTCTTTGCCGAGCCTTATTTGATTTTCTATGGACGTGTTTGCTGGATAAGATAAGGCCTTCGACGCTTCTTTCGCCCCCTCCATCCGGAATCAAAAAGGGTACTTATTACCCCAGAACGCAAAAAGGGGTGGGGGAGAAGCAAGCCGAACCTCTGATCGACCCGGACACATAAACAATTCTCGGCGTCGAGAGAGATTTGAGACTCCGTAAGTAATTCAGTGAGTGCTTTCTTTTCTAAGAAGGGCTTGGCTTGGAAGAAGAAAATGAAATACGAACAACCGCGCTGGTCGTAATAGATCGACTTGAATGCGTCTTCTTGCTCCAGCATTCAAGTTCCATTTCAGGAAAGGACGACGTACCATGATACTTTCTGTTTTGTCGAGCCCTGCTTTGGTCTCTGGTTTGATGGTTGTACGTGCTAAAAATCCGGTACATTCCGTTTCGTTTCCCATCCCAGTCTTTCGCGACACTTCAGGTTTACTTATTTTGTTAGGTCTCGACTTCTCCGCTATGATCTCCCCAGTAGTTCATATAGGAGCTATTGCCGCTTCATTCCTATTCGTGGTTATGATGTTCAATATTCAAATAGCGGAGACTCACGAAGAAGTATTGCGCTATTTACCAGTGAGTGGTATTATTGGACTGATCCTTTGGTGGGAAATGTTCTTCATTTTAGATAATGAAACCATTCCATTACTACCAACCCACAGAAATACGACCTCTCTGAGATATACAGTTTATGCCGGAAAGGTACGAAGTTGGACTAATTTGGAAACATTGGGCAATTTACTTTATACCTACTATTCCGTCCGGTTTTTGGTTCCTAGTCTGATTTTATTAGTAGCCATGATTGGGGCTATAGTACTGACTATGCATAGGACTACAAAGGTGAAAAGACAGGATGTATTCCGACGAAATGCTATTGATTCTAGGAGGACTATAATGAGGAGGACGACAGACCAAATCGACATCTTGCTCACTCCGGGTAAGTCAGCCCTTCGATCGGTGAGAGCCTTCATCCAGGAGCTCGTAGTTGAGTTGCTCCATCCAAAGAGATAGGCTTTTTTTTGCTGAAAGAAAAAGCGAGCTATGCTATAATAAAGGAATGCTACGCTACCAGTTAGGAATGCCGACTACAAGCAAGCGGGGCTTGGCCACACACACGCACTGACGATTTTATATAAATAATACAGACACACAACCACCAACTCAAGTAGTCAGCCAGCACTTATGAAAGAACGAACAACCAAGCAAACGGAGGCTTTGACTTTTGATGCTGGCACTGATGCTACCATTGGTGCCTCTGCTTCCCGTGCTTCTTCAACACAGAGAAAGGCAGATTGCTTGAGTTGTGAGCCTTTGTTAGGAATCAAACTCCCGATTTGACAATGAATGACAGGTTTGCCTGATTTGCTTTCTGGGGAATGCTTGACTCACACATCGGGTTCTGGCGAGTCCTATCTCAATCTTTTCCTCAAAGGCCTAACTAAATCTCTCTATCCCGGTCCCGGCTTTGGTTAAAGCGAATGCTTATCTTTCCGCTTTCAACTTCTTCCCGTCTCCATCTCCACTCAGTATAAAAGTGCTTATTCGGCCGGCTTTCCACCTTTCTATTCGCGAAGCTATTACACAATCAAAGCCGAATGAGCAAAGAAAATAATGTCTAATTTCATCGGGCCAGAGAAAGCCATTTCTTTCTCTATAAGCTTCAATGGTGCGAAGGGGAGCAGAATAAATGGCCTTTTTTTCTTCTATCGATTGGTTTTCAGCAGAGTGGGCCGGACTCTTCCATCTTTGTTTTTTCTTTGCGTAGGGCCTTCTAGCTAGCAGGCTTAGAGAAAGGGGTGACTGAATTTTCCCTTTCGGGTAGCGCGAGTGAAAATGCCAGCTCCAGAACAAGGGACAGAGAAGGCACATGTTAAAGTGCCAGTTGAGTTAAAGCTTTTCGTATCGGGAACAAGCAACATCTAGTGTGACACTTTTTTATTGCTATGGTGCTTTTTCTTTCTTTCGGTACCACTTCAACCACAATCAAGATAAGTTCACGATGTCCCTGCCAAACCAACTTTCAATCCTAAAGCTTTAGCTTATGCTTTTGGCTTTGTAGCAGCAAGCCAGCCTAGCCTGTGCCAGATCTTCGCACCATCTGCTACGCCCTTTTCTCAACACTGGTTTGCCTTGTCCGCCTCAACTCCTTTTCTTTATTTTCAGTATCTTTTTTTTGATTTTATTTAAAGATGGTTGGCCTATCTGTCTATTTGTCTGTCTGGATGATAGAGAGGAAAAGCTTCAATTCAACGGAGAAAAGCCCGTCTTAGCTATCTATCCCTACCCGCGCTTGCGGATAGCTCCGATTAGTAATCTCTTTTCATTCCCATGCCTAAAGACAGACAAGGAGTACTCGAAGGCGCTTGCGTCGGCATGGATTACATTACCTTCTTGAATTAGATCGGGTTACGGCAAGTCTTGGAAATCGATCTTCTTGAGTGGCCTAGGTTTTAGTATCACTAGGGTCCAATTCCTGGCTCTCAGGGGGACAGAGTTTCGTACGAATTGTTGGTACTTCGGTCGTCAGGCTGGTCGTCTCTAGGTCAGCACTGATTTTTCCTTATGTAGTTGGGTCCAAGTAAAGTTCTTACTGGCCTTCCGATTCCGAACTCTTTCAATACCGAGGCAATCAATCATATTCTTCTACTCTCAGTCCTGTACGGTACGGAAAAGAGCCCCAGGGGGGGAGTCAAGTCAAACTACAGGGCGCGCTAACTGAAAAACTACAGAGCGCCTCTAAGCTCCGGCTTTGAAGCTGGTTGGTGGTGGCACTAACAATAGCCCGGACCTTTTCTTCCTCTTCACTGTACACAGGGCGACGTCCAATCCCGGACCTCAGATATGATGGATCTTGTGGCGCATGGGGACTGGGGTGCGATATGCCGGAGTGAATGTCGGGTTCTGAGACGAGACCTCCGCCTGATCCAACCTACTTTATTCAAGATACGAAACGACTTTTCCGGCTGTCCCTATTGTTTTGTATTTTAGATGGAGTGGGCTAAGAATCTGACCACAGTCAGCGGTACCCACGTTCTTCCGTGCTCGTAGGTGGAACTCCCCTATGCATCCCGACTAAGGTATCATATCGGTGCATTTCCCTTATGCATCCAGCCGCTTCGCTAATGTGAATAGGTTATACGGGGGGGTTGGTTATATACTCTTATGCGCGTTCCTTCTTCGAACCTTTTGGTATGTATTGCCCCCTAACTATAGATCAGATCCACCGGACGAGAAACTCAATTCCGCACTGCTGCTGAGTCGTCGGACTTATCCACCGACGGGATTCGTCGAATTTCAGTTTGTGGATTGCGTTGGGGGAAATCTACCAAAGCTAGGCAGATAGATAGACTCCTTTCCCGCTGCTAAGGGAGAGAAAGAAACTAAATCAAATTCTTGTTTTTTCACCAGCGCCCCTGGGTACTAAGAGTCCTCTCACTACCAACCAGCAGACATCATCTGGCTGGGTCTTGCCGGTATCAACAACGAGAAAAAAAAACAACCAAATGGAAACAGCAACTAACTATGGCTCTTGGCCCAGACAACGTCCTAGGCGTAGGGGAGATCAGAGCAACAGGGAACGCCTAGACGACGACGCCCGTCCTGGGCTGCAGTAAGTAGATCGAGAGGTCGTTCCGCCCCTTGTCCCCGAAGATGGGTAATATGTTCTCATACAATGTTGCTCCAACTTTATTCTATAGGGCCTAGCTGGCGAGCGATCCCAGTCCGCGGCAGAGAACAAGACAGCAAGCGAGCGTACCTTTGTTCGCTTCTTCTCCACCAAGCACGGAAGTTTAAGGATAACTGTAGGTCGGTGGCTACCTAAGGAAACTCCGATTCGATCCGCCCCCCGGCTGGGAGGCATCTACCTCATCCCGATCACAAGGAGAGGTTCACCATGATGGGGGGTAAGGTACTTGAATGATTTCCGTGGAGGAAAGAATGATGAGGGGACCATCCTTTTTTTGATTTCGGCATGCTCCAAATATTTAAGGATTCGCAGGGTAGGGCTTGTCCCTACTTAGTTGAGTTGACAGACAATGACAAAGGCTTGCGAAACTAAGTAGCGCCTTTTGAATGGAATCTGAAGTAGTCTATCAGTGGTGCGAAGCGGCTTTGCCCCGGGGAGCTCAAGGTTATACCTTAGAAAGTAAGCGAACAGCGGTTCTTCTATGCTATGTAGGGACAAGCCCGCCCCCTTGACTCTCCTAACGTCGGGCTAAGTCACTTCGTAACCTTTGCGTAGCGTAGTAGAATGAAGGCGGAGCACCGACGCTCTCTTATCGCAAGCGCCTAAGCGTCTTCGCTAACTCGCTCGCCTACTAAAAAAAAGTAGGCGAGGCTAGGCTAACTCAGCCGCTGACTTCGACTGGGGTCGTCGCCTTTTCCTTTTTGAATAACCCATTATCATGTTCTTTAATAAGTCAAGTAGGCGAACCCATAGGTCCTTAGTAGCGTTGACAAAGAAGAACAGCCGGTTAAAAGACAGCTATTATATATATATATAGGCCAGCTTGACAAGCTACCTTTCCTCTTGATCTGAGGTGCGAAGAGAAACATCTCTTTTTTATTACTTCCACTTCTCGATCCCGGCCCGGAAAAGTGACCGACCAGGGCCCTCTTGATGAATGAAAGAAAGGGTTTATGAGCCCTAGCCCTGTAAGCCCACACCTGTGTAGAGTAGATCGTTCAACACCTGCGGCACAAACCCATTTTTGACCAATTGGTCCTAGTCTCATAGGCGACCGAACGGCCGCCCCCCTAATTACTAGACCGACCTGCTGTAATAATTCCATAAACACCTAGCGAAGATATGGCAAACAAATAAAGTAGCCCTATGTTCGGATCTGACAATACCATACCATAATCAAAAGGTACAACGGCCCGAGCGACCAGACTTAACATAAATGTAGCCACTGGAGCCATTCTAAAAAGGGAGAAATTAGCACTACTTGGTGAAATAGGTTCTTTTAGAATCAATTTCGAACCATCTGCTAGAGGTTGTAACAATCCGAACGATCCCACTACATCAGGACCCTTTCGACGTTGCACAAAAGCCATGACTTTACGTTCAGCTAGCACTAAAAAGGCTACTCCTAGTAGAAGTGGTAGAATTATTCCAAGTATTTCCGCTGGAACAGCAATGTACGTTTTCGATTTTCTATTCACTCATGATCTGACCTGGTCGACCCGATCATGATATTTCACTCATGATCTGGCCTGGTCGACCCAATCATGATATTGAAGGATGGGACCTTTTCTCGAAAAACTCTGGATCCCGAGATTTGAAGATGGTGCATTCAATCATCCTGTTACGTTACTTCGAATGGAATCTCCGCCCGCCTC